GATCCGAGTATTCTATGGACCCTTTGTGCTTCTTGCACCAAAATTCCACAGAAAATTTGGACTTTTAGTCGATATCTCTTTTCGTTTTTTAAGTTCTGATGTATTTCCGCACCCCGACCCCCGGGCAATTTCGTTTTCTTAGGAACGTAGACAAAATTCATCACTAGAAAAAAACAAAGAAACATCGGCAAAATCCATCTTGTTTCTGACAGGTTACCCCTCTCTCCGCTCTCTCATGGTACAATCCTCTTCTCAGCCCTAACTTTTCTACCGTTACAAAAAAATGTAGGGCTAATGCCAGCAGTTCATCGCAGAAGAAAAAACTCACCGAGTCAGGATCACTAACGAATCGAAAAGAACTACCTTTGCAATTTAGCCATATTGCTATTCGCAGGACTTACGCGGTCGATCCGGTTCTATCGCATATAGATATCCCACATAGGCCACCAAAGGATCTTGAACAACCCGTATCAGTCAAACCAAAGCACGAAAGCTAAGATCTTTCATCAAATTAATTCCAAATCAATTAGTGCATAACCACACGGATAAGCTCACATTAACCCGTCAAATTGGAATCCATTTTGGATTTGGAGGAATGATATATCGAGATATTAAGGATATTTTAGTATGTAATAATTCCTAGTTCTCTATTTCCGCAAACGCTGTACCTCAATAAAGAAGAAAGAAGATTTTCATACTCTTTTTGACCGAAAAGGAAATCGGATTCGTTGGTGTTTTATTAGAATACAAAAACGGGCGTGACTGAATTAGTTCTTGGTTGGGAGAAAATAGAGTGAAGGAAGAGAATAGAAAGATTCTCGAATAACAAAAAAAATCCGAATAATCCTTCCTACTTCCAAAGAATCGAACGAGAAGCCGTATGAGGTGCAAATCTCACGTACGGTTTTGTAGAGTGACAGTAAACAGAACTTGTCAACTTTTCCAATATCAACCCCAAAAAACCGAACTCCGCCTTACGTAAAGTTGCCAGAGTACGATTAACCTCCGGAATTGAAATCACTGCTTATATACCTGGTATTGGCCATAAATTACAAGAACATTCTGTAGTATTAGTAAGAGGAGGAAGGGTAAAAGATTTACCCGGTGTGAAATATCACATTGTTCGAGGAACCCTAGATGCTGCCGCAGTCAAAGATCGTCAACAAGGGCGTTCTAGTGCGTTGTATATTCTTATCTAAGACTTGTATCATTTTATGATGTCATGTGATTTGCTAGAAACATGGGAAGGGCTAACTTCATAACAAACGTTTTGTAAGGGGACTAGAGCAGGCTACCATAAAAAAAAGTCTAAGGTTCAATAGTGAAATCATTTCCTAAGTTTTCCCCAACTTTTTTGAATAAACAATGAAAAATACCTTGACCTTTTTAGAACAGGTTTGAGCCAAATAGCAATGATTTGAAACAGTTTTTTCTACACTCTAAACCTAAGGACTTGATCGTATAGATATGGAAAATACAAGATTTCCCGTCATAGCAAAAGAAAGAAAGGAAACGGATACTCAATGAAGAGTGAGTAAGCACCATTTATATGCATAAAGAATAGACCTCATCTATGCAGATAGAATTGTGTGGAAAGCCGTATTCGACGAAAGTCGTATGTACGGTTTGGAGGGAGATCTTTCATGCCAGGGATCCACCCTACAATATGGAGTCAAAAAACCGAAAAAAAAATGATTCATTTTTAGCCTTTATGAAAGAGATTTTAGATCCTTTTTCAAACTCATGTCACGGCGAAATACTGCAAAAAAAACAAAAAGAGCGGAAAAATTCGATCCAATTTATCAGAATCGATTAGTTAACATGGTGCTTAACCGTATTATTAAACACGGAAAAAAATCATTGGCTTATCGAATTCTTTATCGAGCCATGAAACAGATTCAACAAAAGACAGAGAAAAATCCACTATTGGTTCTACGAAAAGCAATAAAGGAAGTAACGCCCCGACTAATAGTAAAATCAAGACGTAAAAGTGGATCGACTTATCAAGTTCCCTTTGAAATCAAACCTAACCAAGGAAAAATACTTGCCATTCGTTGGTTATTAGAGGCATCTCGAAAGCGTCTGGGGCCCAATATGGAGTCCAAATTAAGTTATGAATTGATAGATGCTACTAAAGAGAAAGGCAAAGCCATACGCAAAAAGGAAGAGATTCATAAAATGGCAGAGGCCAATAGAGCTTTTGCAGATTACCTTTAATCCATAATCCATAAGAAAGAAGGATCGAACTTCGATCTAACTAAGACATAGATCTTAGGATCTATGTCTTAGTTAGATTAGAAAAAAAAACGACCGAATCGAAATTGATCATTCCTGTCTTACAAAATTATACTACCCTGAGATCCTCCGGATGAAAGAATTTCATCCGCTTTTCTTCTATGGGAGTTCCTCTGATGACCAATCGGATCTCCGATCAACAAAAGGGTTCTCCGATTCCGCTTTTTTTTCTTGGCTCTTCTATGGTCTACCCGGAGAGAGATGGAGCTTTAAGAACTAATGGCCTGAAAAATACACAAAAGTCTAACTATTCCGAAATTTGGATTCCGCTTATATCCCTGGATGTAGGATTTGGACGATTCAACCTGGACCTAGATAACCGGTCGATATCAACACTCGAATACTCTATCTTTCTTTGTCATGGATTATATATCCGTATATCAAGATAAGTGATCATAAGATAGATATCTGCTTAATGGAATCAGATTCCCTTTCGAGATGCCTTGATGGTGAAATGGTAGACACGCGAGACTCAAAATCTCGTGCTAAGGAGCGTGGAGGTTCGAGTCCTCTTCAAGGCAACCATAACGTTGATTATTTTTGCTTATATTATGGTATGGAATGGGCACAAATACGGATATTCTCTCAAGTAAAAGCGGAGAATTTCCTTTTTTTATCAAAAAGAAAGAAAGAAAGAAAGTATTACCACGATTCTCTATATACGATACGATCTGACTCCTTCCAAGGTCTACCGAACTGGAACAATGAATTCCAAAGCTCATTATGGTCAACACGGAATATGCCCTATCTAGAATTGAATATAGGACATATTTCCATTTAGAAAATCAACCTAAAACGTCTATCTATTCCGTTTTTCCAATAATTTGTTCTTGGAGTAGAAAACAACAACCGTTTGATATGTGTTTTTGTCTTCCATGATCGAGAGAATGAGGAATCTCTCTTCAAGTTCCGGATCTATCTAATCTTTCTAAAGAAGAGATCTGAAATCCTGTTGTATAAAATAAGTGTTTAATTTCATTCGCAAAAAGCCATTTAGTTTTCAACAATGTTTTTGTCATTTGATTCAATAACATTCTGTTAGAGAGGAACAGATTTAATAAATATTGATAACTCTCGGATAGAATATTATAAAGAAAAAGCTCATTCGATACTGAACAATTGGTTTCAAGAGATCTTTGGCGATCAATTACCAAGTCCCAGCGGTCACTCTGGCCCCGCGGATTTTCAATCACCCAGCGGTGATAAAGAGCTAAAGGACTGTCCATGTGTACATGTAGAAATTGCGATTTCATACCCTTTCCTTGAATGCGTTGCAAAGCCTCGATATGGGGTTCCTCCCGTTGAAAAACGAGAACATCACGTTTATTCCTTTTTCTTTTTCTTTTTATTCTTTTTGTTTTTTCTTCTTCTTCTGAACAAGAAAAAGAAAAGTTCTGGTTGGTTATCACGGTAAATCTACGAAAAATCCTTTTTGAGTGGAAAAGTGGTGCTTTTTTGGTTTGGTCTATTCTTATTAAACGGGCATAGGCTCCACTAGTATAAAGCCTTTGCACTGTTTCTTCGTTGGAAAACAATTCTTGGTCTGAAAACAAAAAGTCCGGATCCTCCTCGTGGATTAGGAAGGAATCCCAAACAAATCGTCTTCCACGAAATAGCACAGGTTTATTATAAGATCGACATTGCTTTGATTTATATTGCATTGGATATCCAGGTTGACTTCTGAACGGCCCCAAATACTCTTGCAATGATAGATTTTCCAAATCCAACCGTAGTTTTTTGAGAACCTCCCAGTACTTCCTATACTGTGACATCACCCCCTTTTTTTGAAAGTTGAACCTCTCAGACTTATGCTGGAACATACGAAGATGATTTTCAACCTTTTTCACGAGGATCCGCCTTTCTTGAAACAATCTGACCTGCTCTGACAATCCCAACTCGTTGAGCGTTTGTATAGGATCAAATCGATTACTGCGAAGAAAACTAAGACGCCAGACCCGAGGAAACGAAACCAACGATTCATCGAATTCTTCATTCTTTTGGAGTTGAGCATTTAGACATATTTCAGTAACTAGAGACAAAAACCCTGTTCGCATCGTATACTGATGATTTCTCGTTTTGCGCTGAGGAGGAAATAGTGGGATTTTCTTATTATCAGACTTACCTCGGCATATTCCTAACCACGGAAACTCCGCCAGAAGACTTTCTAAAAGACTAGAAGCTAGGTGGAAATCATGTTCAACAAGTCTATCGAGAGGAGTCCAATTCTCTTGATTTGGTTCCGATATCATCAACCAAGAATCCCGAGCTGCTGATCCAGCCAAGCAACCCAAAATATGGGGGAGTATAGTGAATTCCTTTATAGTTGTTTCGGCTATCGAAGGTTCTAAATACCATTTAGACAAATAATCAAAATTTGTCTTCCATAAATCCTTTGCCATAGATACAGGAGAAGATTTCGTTCTAAGCGTAGTTTGTAGAATAGCCTTTCCTACCTTATAAGGAAGTCTTTCGTGATTTTTTAGAACGGATACAATACCCTGATCTATAGATTGCAAACCCCAAGTTTGTCTATAAAGAGACAATCGAATTGTATTAGTGTCTATAACGGATTTTGCTCGCAAACAACTAATCCCTACGGCCTCATTGACAAGTCTTGCTAGGTCTCGTGCCGTATAACCTACGGTTCTAGATCCAAAATCATCGAGATAGAACAACTCTTTTTTCAAGTCAAAACCCTTCCTGCGTAAAAGAATGGGAAATTCTTTTTCTCGTTGGGGGATAAGAAGCACTCGAATATTGATGAATTGACCAAATCGATTTGGAGTCATTAGATTTGGATCCACTTTTCTAGGAATATGAGTCGAAGCAATAAAAACAATATTTCTTCTACTAATAAAAATGTTCTCATCACAGCTATCCATATGGTCCAATAAGCGATGAAGCAACGCCTTCTTCTTCATGAAGATCTCCCTCTTTATGGTAGAAGTGCGATTATTCCGTTCCAATTCATGAATGCTCGGGATCCATATTACGCAAGGAGACATGATTTCTGCCATTATCAAAGTCCGATGGATTTGGGAGAAAGTTTGACAACTAGCAAAGAACCATTCCAGATTGATTTTTATCAAAGGAACATAAGAGTCTGCTGCTAGACTTTGGACCAAATAGGATCGATCAGTTTCCTCAGGACCTATCAATAAAATCCCTTTGGAAAGGGATGGCCCTAAGAAGAAAGGAGTTTTTCTAGCTTTAGAATTTATTTTTTGATTAGACTTGGCAATCCTCTGATAAAAAGCAAAGAAGACCCATTTTTCTGCTAAACGAAATGGATTGAACCTGTAATTCACTAGATCTTTTTGAAAAATGTCAACTAAATATCGTAAATACATAAGCCCTGGCTCTTCGGTGGTTTGATAACCTTCGGAGACAAAATGTCTGTAGGTCAATTTCGATTCAATTCGGGAGAGCTCTTTTTCTGTTCTTAGAAGCAGAAGTAGATCAAATGTCTCTTTCTTCTTCTCATCTTTCTTCTTCTCATTATAATTATTTTTCTTTTTATTAGAATTAGAATTCGAATTCTTATCATCCTCTGATGAAGATCTTGATGAAAAGAAAGACGGAAAATTCAGGGAAGATTTTCGCTTTTTGATTATGAAGTCGGACATTGTCACAGATCGATCGAATGCGCGCGGATTCTTCTTGTGACTTATTAGTATAACAAAATAAGTCATTCTAAGCCTCAGCAACCAATACCATTCCCGGGGGTTTGACAAAAAGCAAACAATTTTCTTTAGAATTCTAAAGGCGAACCGAAAAGTCAACTCCTCTTCATATTTATGAGCATCCAACTGCGTCCAACTCGGTTCATCCTTCTTAGCCAAATTAGTAAAATAAAAAAAATCATAATTTTGAGATTTAGCAAAAACAGAATCATCATCACTAGTAGAACCGAAGATTTTTTTTGCCCAATCCGGTATTTCCACAAAATCCTCCGGGTACTCACAGCTATTAGAAGTATCAATAGCAGCCAAACGCGGACCAGTACTAGTAGTTCTTTCGAGGATTGGTTTGACCAAGTCCAGTATTACCAAATCGATAGGTTCTGCCCAATCCGGTATTTCCACAAAATCCTTCGGGTACTCGCTGTATCTTTTGATTTCCACCCACCATTGTCGTAACAAAGCTGGATCCGAATGTAGCCCGAACTCGAGAAAATTGAACTGTATCAGCAAAGAAATCCAGTGTAAGAAAACAACGAAAAAATATGGAAAAAGGAAAAACATAAGGACGAACCACAAGATAACGATCCAAAAATCCCCGTCCCTCCTAGCTAATCGCAAAAGTTTCCATATCGACCTTTTCGTGCGGAGTTCATCGAACAAAAATTCCCCGAAAGACACCAACCAAGGAACCAACTCATTCAGAAGCAAGACCCGAAATCGAAGTGAAAGTCGAATCCTTCGCCAAATCCATTGGAATTTCGATTGTAGAATGAACCATAATTCATGAGAAAGTACCCGCAAGAGAATCAATTTATACCTAATATCTTGCCAAATATATACAACTCGGTCGCAGCTATATAGCAATATATCCGGAAAAGTTTCGAAAAGTGTATCCCCAAAGTATTTCCACCATACAGAAGTAAAAAACCACGGCATATATGTTTGGAGCAAAATCCATTTGGAAAAATGAGTGTTGATCCTATACATCTCTTGTTTCTTAGCAAGTTCTTGGAAAAAATGCGGTGAATGAAATGAGAAAATTTGTCGCTTCTCTTTCCATAAATTCCAAAGCTTATTTATTGCTTCGTTTTCTTTTATGTTTTGAACATGAACACTCTCTGTTGAACTAAATTTGTCAAACACGTCTGGAATCCGATGAAGCATTTTCAGGTTCTTATTCGGACAAATTTCCGAAAGTAAATCATCTTGATAAGATTGAGCTTGAATCAAATTCAAGGTTGAACTTACATTTTTCAGATACTGCTCGGGGTTGTTTTCTTCAAAAAAAGATCTATGGAAATTTTCCAAATTGACTATCTGGAATCTTGTTAAAGGCATTGTAGAAATCTCTTCGACCGAGGAGATATCTCTCTTGTCACGAACAAATGGATTCCATCGAGTTAATAACTTGGACAAGTTATAGTCATATTTTAATACATACTTTTTGTCACCACTTATGTTGGATACTTGTGACTCTATGAGTGAAATAGCCTCTTTCTCCGAGTGAACGGATCTTATTTCACCAAGCGACAAAGAAAACAGATTGTTGTGGATGGGCAGAAAACGAAATAATTGTGCATATGTAAGATTCTTTTTGCTAGGAATCCTTTCCTCTATATAAGAAGGTAATCTGTTCTTATAATTGGACTTGGACCGAGGATGATGTAAATAATCGAAAAATTGGAGTGTATTCGCTTTGTCAAAAGCAGCCCTCGATGAGCTTTGATTCGAGAGTTTTACAGAATTCAACCAATTGTCTCGATCGTTGTATATCGTCGAAAAATCCGTATTATCCGACAATTCCATGCGGTTGTTTTCATTATCAAAAAAGTCTATAATCTGTGTATAATTCGGTATCTCATTCCAAACAAATTGTGCTATTGTTCCTTCGTCAATCTTCGAGACTTTTTTCTTGTTATCCAACCACTGGATTTTGGGTTTAACGATTCGAATAAGAAATTCTCTAAACCACCACTGATAGACTATTTCGGTCTCAGGGCCGCACTGAGAAAGGAAAATATTCAAATCCGAAATGAGTTTCTCAACAAAAGGAGAAATGTCGCTGGAAATGTCGATATTGTTCCAGAGGTTTTTCAATTCCGTTTCTTCAGGAGCATACAACAGAATCGAAGTAATCTGAATCAATATTTCTTCAATAGATAATTCCTTTGGATCGAAGTAAACAAGATGATTCGAATAGTTTTGCAAGTATTCGAATTGATCGGAGCTTTTGTATACATGCAAATTACAATTGATATATTTAGAAATTCGAATAATCAAACAATCCAACCATTCTTTCTGACCTTTTCTCCAATTTAAGGAAGGCCGGTTCATTGTATTTTTAGTTCGAAATATCCAAACGCGATTGCGTATTGTATTTTCCAAAGGCCCGTATGGGAGAATCGAGACGATTTGGTTGATTATTCGATCGAAAGAATCATCCTCTTTTTCAGTCATATTGAGCCATGGATTCTTCCTTTTTTTTCTGTGGTGGAAGATCTGATTCCATAATTTTTTCTGCTGAAATTCATAGAAAAACTTATATATATCAAAGGCAGATGTATTAGCAGAAACCTGACTAGGATTAGTCAGTGATAGAGTGAATCGATCTGTTCTTTTTAGAACGATTGGTTTCAATCGACAAAAACCGAAAAGGAGCTCTTTGCAGAATGAAGACAAAAATAGATTCCAAGGCAAACTGTTTAGAAATCGACTACAAAGAATTTGGTTTATATCCCTTTGATTGTGTCTAATCATAGTACATCCGGGATCTGATGAAATAGCCAATTTCGAGGAAAGATTTGGAAAATCCGTTTTGATCTTACAGAAATCCACTCTCCTTTTTCTTTCTAATCCCCTAAAAAATTGAAAAACATTTGGTTGTCTTTTCCAACATTGGAAATTTTCCACGGGAGTGGTACGAAAAGTCATACATTCATCGATTGACAATATGTCAAAAACAGAATAACGAATTGATTTTGTCCAATTCTCGATGAATCTTTTCGTTTCTTTCGGAAACGAATTCTCTTTTATATACCTTTTGTCTTCTTTCAATACTTCTTTCGGCCAAGAGATTGGATAATTCTGCGGACACGTGTCATATCCTGAATTTGCACTAAGAGGGTCGGAATGGTCTATGGATCGATTTGAAAATCTTTCCAATTGGCTAGATTTTTGAAAAAAAAAAAGGTGCGAAAAAATCCACAAATTTCTAGTGAAATTGGCTCCCGACGTTTCATTTCGAAAATGCGTGGAGCTATATATAGTAGGAAATAGATTGATCGAATAGAAATTGTTTCTTTCAATCAGATTTTTCTTTTTTAGGTTATAGATAAAGACTGGTAATGTAAGTAAAACTACAATTTGGACTTTTTTTTTTTTTGAACTACAACTGCGTAAATCCCGTAAAAGTAACGCGCCGATAATTCGAAAGTCAAACAGCTTAATAAGACGTTCTCGATGGGACAAAATTTGAGTGAAAAATCTCAGCAAAATCGATTCGGTCCATGGATCGAATGAAGCGCTTTGTATTTGTTTGAAAAAGTTTAGCCAACAGGTCAAGGCGCGTGGATCGAATAACGAGCTTTCTATGTATTCTTTTTTTTTTTTGAAAAAGTTTAGCCGCCAGGTAAAGAGACGTGATACGAGTTGTTTGATTCCGGACTCTCTTGGACATTTTCCCAAAGTACTTTCTTCCGAGGTCTCGAGCCTGCTTTTTTTTTTTTGCCTCATTGGTTTTTGCCCTCTTTTACAATTCTATATTTTATTACGTGAAATATAGATAGATTCCTATCAATTCCGTATAATAAACCATTGGACTTTTTCGAAAGGTTTTTTACTTGTTTTTGGTTTTCTGGAAAAGGGTGAAACGATCCTTTTTTTTGATGAGATGTCAATATCCAGACATAAAAAGTGCCCTTCGCGCTTCATCGAACTTGCGTCAACCACAACCAGAATTGGATTCGACAAATCTGTTCGTTTGAAAAAGCAAACAAACAAAATATTCTGGCCCGGGCGAACGACGGGGATTGAACCCGCGCGTGGTGGATTCACAATCCACTGCCTTGAGCCACTTGGCTACGTCCGCCCCATTAAATCTCTCTAATCGACATTCTTTTCCAAAAAAGAAAGAGTTTCGTTGTCCGCCCCACCAACCAACATGGAATGTATCATTAGAATGTGGATGGGTTTATAACCTCTTCCAGGAAATCCAAGTGTTGCAAGATCGGTCCTCTCAACAAGTTTGTCCATTGCATACTTCTGAAAAATGTTTATTGAGTTTGCCATGATTGAAATTTGAGAGAATGTACTCGGCTATCCTTCAGGCCTGAGTATCGAAGGAATTGATTATTCCGGAGGATCTTTCTCTAGCATCCATGGCTGAATGGTTAAAGCGCCCAACTCATAATTGGCGAACTCGCGGGTTCAATTCCTGCTGGATGCACAAAAAATGCACATATCTAATGTCTACAAATCCTTCTTGGAGAGGTCTATATCCCAATTACAACAGTACGCGCTTACATATCATCATATAACGTAGATACAAACAAAGCTAAACAAACAAAGAAAAGGGACCAAACCCCTCTAAGTAAGGAGAGGTTTGGTACTATTAAACCGAAAACGTTCAAAAAGCATCACAATCAATTTTAACCATCTATGGAATCCAATTCCACCGAAGCTAAGTCAAGAGGAAAATTGTGAGCGTTTCGCTCATGCATAACTTCCATACCAAGATTAGCACGGTTTATTATATCAGCCCAAGTGTTAATTACACGACCTTGACTATCAACTACGGATTGATTAAAGTTGAATCCGTTCAAGTTGAATGCCATAGTGCTAATGCCCAAAGCAGTAAACCAGATACCTACTACGGGCCAAGCTGCTAAGAAGAAATGTAAAGCACGAGAGTTATTAAAGCTAGCGTATTGGAATTATACTCCACCTTCTCTCGCTGTTAGATTTATTAAAATATATTTACAAAGATGAATATCGCAAATAATATTATCAAAAATAAAAAACTAATTTCAGGAAAACACCACCGTCGCAAAGGTCGTTGTAAACAAGGATTTATGACTGTGCGACACAGAGGTGGAGGTCATAAACGACTCTATCGCCAAATTGATTTTAAAAGAAAAGAAAATAGCATCCCCGGGAAAATTCTAAGCATAGAATATGATCCTAATCGAAATGCTTTTATTAGTCTGGTACACTATCAAAACGGAAAAAAAACCTATATCTTATCCCCCAGAGGAATTTCCATCGGAGACACCATTCTATCAGGGCCAAAAGCCCCCATTATATTAGGAAATGCCTTACCTTTGAGTGCGGTATGATTTGGAAATATACGTTATCGAAAAAACCGATTAGATTTACAGCAAAATCTAGAAATTAATCACTAACGCAACTAGAACTTAAAAATCTTCAAAGGGAAACTGACGAAGAATAATAGCAAGTGATTGAGTTTATTGAACTTTCTTTATTTCAAAAAAATATTTAATAATATGGAGAATAGTTCGTTTTATAAAATAAAAATACATATAGGCATACTTAAATTAACAAAATACATTTTGGACTTGATGGTCAGAGGCAAAATCAGAGCTATACAGCTAACAAAAAATTATATCTCCTACGTTATCAAAAGTTTTACGTTATTTAACAAAGTCATTCAATCTGAACGCTACATTAAGCCAGATGATGGTTCAAAAAAACCTAGGATGTAAAAAGGATAAAAATCTATATTTATACATCCAGAAAGCTGTATGCCCTGAGAAAGGCTTGTACAGCTTGGGAAGGGATTTTCTTTATTCAAAAAAATCTACTTCAACCAACATACCTGTAGGTACAACGATCCATAATATAGAAAAAATATTAAGGAGGGGAGGACAATTAGTTAGAGCTGCAGGTACCGTAGCTAAACTAGTTGCCAAAGAAGGCCGATTCGCCGTATTAAGATTGCCCTCCAGCGAACTTCGTTTAATACCTTCTAACTGCTCAGCAACAATAGGACAAGTTAGCAATTTCCAATCAAACAACAAACTTTTTAATAAAGCCGGCTCAAAACGCTGGATAGGAAGACGACCCGAAGTACGCGGAATAGTTATGAATGCGGTGGATCACCCCCACGGGGGAGGCGAAGGAAAAAGCTCAATAGGTAGAAAAAATCCTAAGACCCCTTGGGGTCATTGTGCACTTGGAAAAAAAAACCGAAGAATATTTAGATATAGCGATACTTTGATTCTTCGTCGTCAACGTAAAAAAAAAAAATAAATAAGTATAATGAAATCTTTTAAAAAGAAAAAAAGAAGCTTGAAACGGGCTTTTGTAGCTACACATTTATCAAAAAAACAAAGTTTTATTTCCAATCATTTACTAACTAAAATAGAAAAACTAAAAAGAAAAAAAAAACAACAAAAAATAATAATAACCTGGTCTCGAGCATCTACTATTGTACCTGAAATGGCGGGCTATACTTTTGCTGTTCATAATGGCAAAGAACATTTACCTGTCTATATAACAGAAAATATGTTATATCAAAAATTAGGAGATTTCGCGCCTACTAGAATTGCTCCCGAACGTCCAAACAAAGACAAAAATAAAGCCAAACGAGACAATAAAACTCGTCATTAACTAAAAGCTTTGAGGGTTAAATTTCATGGAAACTTCGAAGAATAAACTAAAAACCGAAGCGCGGGCGTTAACGAAAAATATCAAAATGTCTCCGCATAAAATGCGCATAGTTATTGAAAAAATCCGCGATTGCTCTTATGTACAAGCACAGAATACATTAAAAATTCTACCATATCGAGCATGTTATCCAATATTCCAACTACTCCGATCGGCAGCAGCCAATGCTACAAACAACATGGGCTTAAAAAAAGAATTGATTATTAGTAGAATCGAAGTAAGCGAGGGTCCTTTTTCAAAAAGAATTCAAGCCAGAGCTAAGGGACGTGCTTTTTTTATAAGGAAACAAACTTGTCATCTAACTATTGTATTGACAGAACCCCCGGACTAATCTATATTTTTTCACAAAATACAAAAAGGAAAATAACAAAATATGGGTCAAAAAGTAAATCCACTTGGGTTTAGACTGGGTGTAACTCAGAAAAATTATTCCGTTTGGTTTGCACAAAATAGAGATTATTCAAAAACTCTACAAGAAGACGTCAAAATCCATCAAAACATCAAAAAATTTTTTCAAAAACAGAGGAGAAACTCTTATTTAGGAATTGCACAAATAGAGATTCAAAGAAAAGCGAATTTGATTAATGTAACAATCTATACAGGATTTTCTAGTTTGTTAAACAACGAAAAAGGAGAATTTAGCGAATTCAAAAACAAAATAAGGCAGAGTCTTGGTCCGATAAATCAAAAATTGAACATTAAAGTAGGAATACTGTCAAAGCCATACCAAAACGCTAAAATTCTCGCAGAATATATTGCCCAGCAACTGGAAAAGAGGGTCGCCGTGAAAAAAATACTACAAAAAGCGGTTGAACTAGCACAAAAAGAAGATATCGAAGGTATTCGTATCCAAGTTGCAGGTCGTTTAGGTGGTAGAGAAAGGACCCGAAAAGCCAAAATCAAAATAGGTAGAGTTACGTTACAAACACTTCGAGCTGAAATGGACTATTGTTCTTATACAGTTCGAACAATCCACGGAACTTTAGGAATTCTACTGTGGATCTTCATGAAAGAACAATAATTGCAAAAATAGTGAAACCCAATTCGGATTAATTATGTAAGTTTGAATAAAAAAGAATTGACTTCGAAAAAAATATGCTATGCTTAGTGTGTGACTCGTTGGACCTAAGCTTCTTTTTTTCCGTAACAAAAAATAAAATCCACAAGTGGATTCATGTTACCAAAAATCTACAAACTTATCTTAGAACTCTTTATTTCTGAGTTCTACATATTGGAAGAAAATAAGAAATTCGACACGAGAGTAAAAGAAAGTTTTTTTTTCGTGAAGCAAGAAAGAAACTATATATATTGTAATATGGAACAGGTGAAAGAATGAAGTATTCGTTCAATTTGCCGTATGTATGGTTTTTTTTATTGAACAGTGTAAAGGAAAAAAGCATTTGAATTCATTCAAAGTGTAGTCCGCTAAAGAAGCGGAAGAAGAACTTTGCGTCGATAGGAACTAAGTCAATCGGCTCTAGAAGAAAATGGGGATTAAGTTACACTGTGGGAGAAAAACCTAAACATTCTTGTTTTGAAGCTATAGAGACGATGGATTTAGAAAATCCATAAAAATCAAATTTTATGCATTTTTTTGATCGGATGGCGAATGAAACCAAAATAAAAAGTTGAATCTAGATCGGATCTCAAGATATCTAGAATTACCCTATAAAAAAAGAGAGAAAAAGAGTCTATATTCGCCCGTGAAATTAGCCTTAGTTGCTTAACTGATTAGAAAAAAAGTTATATATACTTTGTATACCGGAAAGAACCCTTGGAATCTTCACTAGGAGCCGTATGAGATGAAAGCCTCATGTCCGGTTCTGAATTAGCGAAAGGAACTACCAATCACTCCACTATAAACAACTAGAACCGTCGACTATAACCCCAAAAAAACCAAATATCGTAAACAACATAGAGGAAGATTGAAAGGAGCCTGCTCTCGCGGAAATCGTATTTCTTTTGGTAAATTTGCTATTCAAGCACTTGAACCCGCTTGGATTACATCCGGACAAATAGAAGCGGGGCGCAGGGCTATTACTCGTACCGCTCGCCGAGGCATCAAAATATGGATACGTATATTTCCTGACAAACCTATTACAAAAAAACCGGCGGACACGCGTATGGGTTCAGGAAAAGGTGATCCTAAATTTTGGGTAGCTGTCGTGAAACCAGGTCGAATGCTTTATGAAATGGGTGGAATTTCCGAACCTGTAGCACGAAAAGCTACTAAAAATGTAGCATACAAAATGTGTCTGCATACCCGATTTGTGAAAATTGAGACAGCTTGATTAAAAATAGTAGAAAATCTTGGTTGGAGAAAAAAGAGAGTTTCTGGTTTACAAAATAGTAGACCCTTTTTTCTCCTTCGGATAGCCTTTTTTTTTTAGGGGGGTTAAGAAAATGATTCAATCTCAAACTTTTCTGAATATTGCTGATAACAGCGGAGCACGAAAAATCATGTGCATTCGAGTTGTAGGAACAACCTATCAAAAATACGCTTATATCGGGGACATAATTATCGCTATCATTAAAGAAGTAGTCCCTAATACAAAAATGGAGAAATCCGAAATAGTGAGAGCGGTCGTTATTCGTACTTCGAAAGAATTCCAACGTGACGACGGGATGAGAATCCGATCCGACGATAATGCAGCTATTATTATTGATCAGAAAGGAAATCCAAAAGGAACTCGAGTCTTTGGGCCAGTTCTTCAAGAATTGAGACAATGGAATTTTACAAAAATAATATCACTGGCTCCCGAAGTATTATGAACTGTTGCTAGGTAATAGGAAGTTCCATAGTTCAATTTTCAGACATTACCTTTTTTTTTCAGATAGAAAAAACGTTTGACATGGATACTATTGCTAATTTAATAACGTCTATCAAAAATGCTTACATAGTAAAAAAGCAAACAGTACGAGTGAACGCGACGCGGATTAACGAAAACTTCGGGAGAATTCTTTTACAAGAAGGCTTTATTAGAAATATTAGAGAACATAAAGACGGACAAAAGTTTTTTTTAATTTTCACTTTAAAATACCGAAAAAGAGGAGAAAAAATAATTACTCTAAAACGTATTAGCAGACCCAGTTGGAGAATTTATTCAGATTTCCCTAAAATTCCAAAAGTATTAGGCGGAATGGGAATTGTCATTCTTTCTACGTCTCAGGGAATAATGACAGATCGAGAAGCTAGAAAAAAAAAAATTGGAGGAGAACTTTTATGTTTTGTATGGTAACAGATATATACGTATGTGTTTTTCATATACGTATGTGTTTTTCTCTAAATAAAAAGATCCATATCTATTTTCTTTATTCTGTTCTACCGTAAAAAAAAAAAAAAGACTAAAATGGAAAAAAAAGACATGGTTGAAATCGAAGGAATAGTGACCCGGACACATCCGGCTGGATTTTTCCGAGTTTTATTGGATAATCAAGAAACAATTTTAGCCTCTATTTCGGGTAACATACGTCAAAAGAGTATACGAATATTAGTAGGAGACAGAGTCAAAGTTGAACTCCATATTTGTGACTTAACCAGAGGACGTATAATTCATAGATTTCGTAAAGCTAAAAGCTAAAAAAAAAACAGCGAAAAAACTGAAAAAACCCGTAAAAAAAACAACACTTTTACAAAATTACTTATATAAACTCAATAAAAACTCGGAGGATAAAAAAAATGAAAGTGCGCGCTTCTGTTCGAAAAATTTGTTCCAAGTGCCAACTCATTTGGAGAGGTAAACGCCTGTCTGTAGTTTGTGTAAATCCCAGACATAAACAAAAACAGGGTTAATTTCTTGTAAAAGAATATGTATATATATAGAAATATATCCTTTTTTAAGCAACTAAGAAAGTGTATCAATATGGCACTAACAAAACCGAAAAAAATACCTAGATATAGACGTAATAAGCAACGCAAAGTAGATAAAGGAATTATCCATATCCGAGCAAGTTTTAATAATACCATTATTACCGTGACAAATGTTTTAGGATGTGTTATTTCTTGGTCCTCCGCCGGCGCTTGTGGTTTTAAAGGACCGAAAAAGGGCTCAACATTTGCTGCTCAGAAAGCTACCGAAAACGTTATTCGTATGGTTGTTATTAACCGTGCAACCGTTTTGATAACTGGCTCCGGTAAGGGACGAGATGCAGCATTACGTGTAATTCAACAAAATCACATACCTATACACGCTGTGCTTGATATAACCCCCACTCCCCATAATGGGTGTAGACCTCCTGTAAAAAGACGTATATAATAGATCAAGAAATACCGAACAAACCTTATGATTTGGGATAAACTCGAAAATTCAAAATCGCCATTACAATGGAAGTGTTTAGATTCCAAAACAGAAAGTAAACGTTACCATTACGGTCGTTTTTCCTTATCTCCACTTTTGAAAGGTCAAGCTAATACAATAGCTATTGCAATACGCAGAACTTTGCTTGGAGAAGTAGAAGGAACTTATATTACATATGCAAAATTCGAAAAAACCATCGCACACGATTATTCTACTATGTCAGGCATTAAAGAATCGGTTCATGACATTTTATTAAATCTGAAAGAAATTATATTGAAAAGTGAGTTGTATGGAATTCACAAAGCATCCATTTGTACTGTTGGTCCTAGAAATGTAACTGCTCAAGACATTATATTACCGTCTTCTATAAAAATAATCGATGGTACCCAGCATATAGCTAGTCTCACTAAATCTGTTCCTTTCAATGTAATGTTAACAATTGAAAGAAATCAAGGATATGCAATACCAAGTCAAAGTTCAAGACGACAGAAGAACGGACTTTTTCCTATAGATGCTCCATGCATGCCTGTTCGAAAGGTTAATTTTAGTATTCATTCTTATAAGAGTGAAAACGACATACGAGAAATGCTGATTTTCGAGATATGGACAAATGGTGGATTGACTCCTAGGGAAGCTTTTTACGAAGCTTGTTGGAAATTGATTGATTTAATAGTACCTTTATTACATATGGAAGAAGATGTTAATGGGGCTAAGGAATTTTTTTCCCTACCTATACTAACTCGTATGGATAAATTAGGAAAGGCTTTGTTCCAACATTTGTTTATGAATCAATTAGAGTTATCCTCGAAAAACTCTAGCTGTTTCCCCTTTATATATAGACTCTCGGACTTTCTCAATTACAGCAGACAAAATAGCAAAACTTTGGAAGACTTGGACAAAAAATCTATAAAAAAAATAATGGAATTTTTCCAAAAACGTTTTGGAATTAATCTAACCTAAAGATGAAGATTAGATTAATTCCATTTTGGCTTTGGGTCTTTCTTGACATTCCCTTCAAAAAATTGACAACCCATTAGTTTCTTTTTCGGAAAAAAAAAAAGAAACTACGGATAAATACAAATAAGCAAAAAAGACTAAAACATTCCAACGATTTCTTGTTGGATATAAATATTAGAAAAGACCTAAGGTTAACGATTCCTCGATAGGTAAGGTTGCTCCGATACCTAACCAAAGGGATACTGCAGTACCAATAAGAAAAACTGTTGTAGCCACTGGACGACGAAAAGGATTTTGAAATTGATTTACGTTCTCTAAAAAAGGTACTGTTAATAAACCTACGGGTACTGAGACCATTAAAAGAACGCCAAAGAATTTATTTGGTACTGTACGAAGTATTTGAAAAACCGGGAAAAAATACCATTCCGGCAATATTTCTAAAGGAGTTGCAAATGGATTTGCGGGTTCGCCGATTATCGCCGGTTCTAAAACGGCCAAACCCATAGTACACGCAATAGTACCTAAAATAACTACTGGAAAGATATATAAAAGGTCGTTGGGCCAAGCGGGCTCTCCATAATAATTATGTCCCATACCTTTCGCTAATTTTGCTCTTAATACTGGATCTTTTAAATCAGGTTTTTTTGTTATTGGGATAAGTAGATCGATCTTGATCTATCCCCCTAAAGAACCGGACATGCCAAATTGAATCATCCGGCTCAAACAAGAATAAAAAAAAATAAGGGTTATTTTTCTTCGCTTATAATCCACCAAACCCTTTGTTCAAAGTAGTAGAGTCAGATGAATTATATCATTTTTGTAATTTGAATTCTAATTAAATGTCCATTATCCAAGTAAGCTTGAATTGACAAAATCAAATCTCTATAGGTGTTTTTTGGATAATCTTCTACTTTCTAAATTGTATTTCTACTAAATTTTGATCTAGAACGATTTGACTTGTTACTAATCTTACCTTGACTTTTCATTAGATCTCCTCCTTTACTCCGGTAGTTACCTTTTTCAAAAAAAAAATACAAAGGAAATGGATGCATTTTCCAACTATGAAAACGATAAGTAATATAGTTCTATTATTTTATTCCTAATGTAACAATATTACCATCCAATCAACCAGATCTCACGAAGCCCTTTACTACTACTTTAGGTTCAACCATAGAAAAAAGGTTCCTAGTAAAATAGATAGAGAACTAGAACAAAAATTATACCCAGGTTAGATACTTCCTATTTCTAAGAAAGAAGATCTTGGGAGAAATACACATAACTTTTCTGTGGCAGATTTTCCAATGTATCTGCAAGGGCTAATCAATAGTTCAAGTCACACACTCCCATAATCACCTTCTCCATTTATGCTTGTCTTTATCAGTCTAATTCTTTCTAAGAAAAAAATAAAAAAAACCGAAGAATACTGTTCGCTCAAAATTATTGAAACAAGCAATATTCATGGCAACAAGAGTTTATTTTTATTATTCTTTCTCTAAGATCAAAGATTTTTTTTATAAAGGACCCGAAATGCCTTGTTTACGAATCATTAAAAAATGCATGAGCATAAAGACAGCCGTTAGAAGCGGTAATATAAAAGTATGTAAACTATAGAAACGTGTTAAGGTCGATTGACCTACGCTAAAACTTCCACGTAATAGTTCTACCAAGGTAGACCCTATTACGGGAATAGCTTCGGGTACACCAGTTACAATCTTTACTGCCCAATAACCCACCTGGTCCCAAGGCAAAGAATAACCGGTTACGCCGAAAGAAACAGTCAATACGGCCAAAATGACACCTGTCACCCAAGTTAATTCGCGAGGTTTTTTAAAACCACCCGTAAGATAAACACGGAATACGTGCAAAATCATCATTAAAACCATCATACTTGCCGACCAGCGATGGATTGATCGAATTAACCAACCGAAGTTGACTTCGCCCATTATATACTGAACAGAAGTAAAAGCTTCCGTAACGGTCGGACGATAGTAAAAAGTCATAGCGAAACCAGTAGCTACTTGGACTAAAAAACAGGTTAATGTAATTCCCCCCAGGCAATAAAAAATATTGACGTGGGGTGGAACGTATTTACTAGTAATATCATCCGCAATCGCTTGAACCTCAAGGCGCTCTTCAAACCAATCGTATACTTTATCGAGATAGGTTAATCCCCCCCCCAAAAAAAAAGCTGTACATGAAAATTTCCCTTCGTACAGCTTAAGCAAAAATGACTCACAAAAATCCCTCGATATTTTGGATCTTGATGTGTTTCATTGATAGAAATAGTTGTTGAGTTTTGTTACGTTGCCAAAAATTCAAGCAGGCCCTAGGTCTTTTGAATGATCTATTCTCCTATAATGATCTACTCTCCTATTTATACTACACTTTCAACGAAATTATAGGAATTTTCTTGTTGAGATCTGAATAAATAGATAAACATTCTAAACTTGAGATTTCAATTCTACCCCGAAGAATTTCTAAATGAACAAAAGGTTCTTTGGGTAATAACCAATTCCAAATCCTGCCCCTCCAAAAAAAAAGAGATAAGCTCCCTTCTTTTTTGTACTAAAAAAAAAGGATAACGGGGTTTAATGTTCAAATAACAAATCATAGTTTAGATCTTTGTTCAAATAACAAATCATAGTTTAAAATAAAAAAAAAAACATATTTGAAAAAACCTCGTGCTTTAGAAATTTCCAATTTCACAACTGTTTAACACCCAACGAGGCAAGATGATAACAGACTAGTCTTCTGTGCTATTAATATAGATCAAATCGAACAAGTCGCACACCCATGTTGAAAAATCCTTAAAACGAAAGTTACACGGCCAAACTTACCGCAAAAAAAAGAACTTTATTAAATCTGAATCCCTATTTTTTTTGAAGTTTGAGATTTAGTCCTTTTGTTAGTTTTTCTAAACCCAACTAACCGTAATTCCGTTCAATAAAATCGATGAATTATAGATCTCCAATAAAAGAGATAAGAAGACGGCAAATAAAGCCATTACAAAACCCATCAAAGGGGTAGTTCCCCACCCGGGAGCTACTTTGCCATATTCACTATTAAGTGGTTTTAAATAACTTCCTACACCTGTTTTTTTTGGCCTGGGTCTGGAAGTATCATTCACCGTCTGTGTAGCCATAGACAAAAATCATTTGATTAATGAAATTCTGTTAACTTTGTCAACCACGTATATTGATGTATATTAGTAAGTAGCAGGAAAAAATATTTTTGTTTAATAACAATGGAAACTGCGAACTTAGTCACCATTTCTATATCTTGTTTACTCGTAAGTTTAACTGGTTATGCAATATATACATCTTTTGGGCGGCCCTCCGAACAACTTAAAGATCCGTTTGAAGATCATGAAGACTGAGACTTAAGTAAGTCCCCTAAGGGGACTTACTAAGTATTCGAATTCTATCCAAGCAAAAAAGGATAAAGTAATGAAAAATTCCGGATTTATTTTCCCCCTTTAGGCGTAACTCTAGGCGGTTCGCGGAAGAAAATAGCAAAAAAAAGGATACCTAAAGTCGAGACTAACAGGAACGTATAAACCAATGCTTCCATAGATTACATCGTTTTTTATATAAAGATAGCTTTCGTGCTATTTAAGTATAAAGTCTATTACCATACAGAGAGCAAAGGAAAAGTCATGAAAAGAAAATTTCGGAAAAAAGTAAAGTAAACCGTTCAAAATAGAATCAATCCTTCAAAAAAAAAAAATATCCAAAAGGTATTCGATCATACTACCTGGCGCTTCGTAGTAGGATCTCCTAGTTTCTGGAATGCTCCGAATTCCACTTGGGCATCTAGTTCCGGGTCAATACCAGCAAAAATATCTCGAAATAGAGTTCTAGCGCCGTGCCAAATATGCCCAAAAAAGAAAAGAAGAGCAAAAGTAGCATGACCGAAAGTAAACCAACCCCGTGGACTACTACGAAAAACACCGTCCGATTTTAAGGTAGCACGATCTAATTCAAAGATTTCACCCAATTGGGCGCGTCTTGCATATTTTTTCACTATAGCAGGATCGCTAAAGCTTACCCCGTTAAGTTCTCCGCCATAAAATTCAACAGTTACACCAACTTGTTCTACACTATACTTGGATTCTGATCTCCGAAAAGGAACATCGGCTTTGACAATTCCTTCTTTATTTACCAGAACTACAGGAAATGTTTCAAAAAAAGTAGGCATACGCCGGACAAAAAGTTCATTTCCCTCTTTATCTCTGAAAATAGGGTGCCCTAACCACCCAACAGCTATTCCATCTCCATTGTCCATTGCACCCGCCCGGAATAATCCTCCTTTAGCCGGATTGTTACCAATGTAATCATAAAAAGCAAGTTTTTCAGGAATCCGAGACCACGCTTCAGATAGACTCAAGTTTTCAGTCAAACCTGCCCTAACTCGCCGGTCTATTTCTTGTTGAAAATATCCCTGATCCCACTGATAACGCGTTGGCCCAAAAAGTTCAATTGGGGTTGTTGCGGACCCGTACCACATGGTTCCAGCAACGATAAAAGCTGCAAAAAATACAGCAGCAATACTGCTAGATAGAACTGTCTCAATATTCCCCATTCGTAATCCTCTATACAAACGTTGAGGAGGACGAACACTGAGATGGAACAGACCCGCTATTATGCCCAAAAGACCCGCTGCAATATGGTGAGATGCAATCCCTCCCGGAACAAAGGGGTCAAATCCCTCAGCCCCCCAAGCTGGACTTACAGGTTGTATTCTTCCAGTAAGTCCAAAAGGGTCAGAAACCCATATTCCAGGGCCATACAAACCTGTGACATGAAAAGCTCCGAATCCAAAACAAGCTACTCCTGAAAGAAATAGATGAATACCAAAAATTTTTGGTAAATCTAAAGAAGGTTTACCCGTACGGGGGTCCGAAAATATTTCAAGATCCCAATATACCCAATGCCAGATAGCTGATAAAAAACATAAGCCGGAAAATACAATATGGGCTCCGGCTACGCCCTCGTAACTCCAAAGACCTGGATTTACTGCGGATTCCCCTGTAATACTCCAACCACCCCAAGACTCCTTGATTCCTAAACGAGTCATAAAAGGTAAAATAAACATACCTTGTCTCCACATAGGATCAAGAACCGGATCAGATGGATCAAATACAGCTAATTCGTACAGAGCCATTGAACCGGCCCAACCAGCGACTAAAGCTGTATGCATTATATGCACGGCAATTAAACGACCAGGATCATTCAAAACAACAGTATGTACACGATACCAAGGCAAACCCATAGAAGCACCCCCTTTTTTTTAGAAAAGCAAAAAAATAGAAGATTGAACTTTCTTACATTATAAAAAGATGCTACCTCTATAAAACATAGGTTAGGTCATCTTAAAATAAACCTATAAAAAAAAATAGAACATATAGGAGAAGCAAAAATATTTTATCTTCTCTCCGTATAACTACACAATTGAAGGATTGGTCCCATTTACGCCGATTACTCGAACAGGAATATTGTTAAGAAAAAATGAACTAATTTATATAAGCTTCACTGTCATCTAACTACGAAATTAAAGGAGATCCACTTATATGGAATTTGGATAAATTCCTTTCCACAGAGCTCCCTTACCATAAATTTGTTACCGATGACTTTCGTGATGTAAGCTTCATTCCATTTACTTGAAGATAAACAAAATACCGAAAAACAAAAAGAACCAAAAGAAAAAAAAAAAAAGAAGAGAAGAAAGAGAAAGAATAAAAAGAAGAGAAAACATTAAAAGGAGTTAGACAAAATGCCCATTGGTGTTCCAAAAGTTCCTGTTCGTTACGAAGAGGTTGAACTAACTTATACTAGTGAACCCTCTCCATCTACATCTACATCTGACGTTACTAGTTCTGATCATGTTGTTGAGGAGCCGCGTAAACCTAAAAAAAGGGGTACTGTCTCATATATTTTTCCAATTGAAAAAAAACCAGAACGAGTCCTTAGTAATACATTAGAAAAAGAACAAAATACGAAAACTTATTTTGATATTATGCAAGATTGGTCCCTCGTGACTTTGGTAAAGGAAAAGAAAAAAAAAACTAGCATGAATTTTGGAGAACATATCGAATCGGGGAAGGACACACCCATTGGAGATATTGAAGATTTCTGGGAAGAGTTTGAAGATTTCTGGGAAGATAAAGAAAAAGAAGAAGATAAAGAAAAAGGAGAAGATAAAGAAAAAGGAGAAGATAAAGAAAAAGGAGAAGATAAAGAAAAAGAAGAAGATAAAGAAAAAGGAGAAGATAAAGAAAAAGGAGAAGATAATAGAGAGCGTGAAGGTTCCTGGGAAGGTAATGGAAGGCCTAAATATTACGGGGAAGGTAATGGAAGGCCTAAATATTACGGGGAAGATAATGGAAGGCCTAAATATTACGGGGAAGATAATGGAAGGCCTAAATATTCCGGGGAAGATAATGGAAGGCCTAAAGATTTCTGGGACAAATTTGACAATTTATGGAAATATCTTTTAGGGGGTGAATGTTACTGGGAAGATAATATAGAGGATGAAAGTTACTGGGAATATAATGTAGAGGATGAAGATTTCAGGGAAGATAATGTAGAGGATGAAGATTTCAGGGAAGATAATGTAGAGGATGAAGATTTCAGGGAAGATAATGTAGAGGCTGAAGATTTCTGGGAATATTATGAAGATTTCAGGAGAATTCATGGAGAGCCTGAAAATACAGAAACAGTGTACAGGAAGTACATGGAAAAAAAAAGAAGAAAAAAAAAAGAGAAGAAAAAAGCAAAAAAACTAGAGGTGGAATGGGTTGAGTTATAGTGTGACTTGAATCCCATATAGGTTTTATGGAAAATCTCCATTCATCCCTTGCCGTATAAGGGTGACTTTTACTTTATTGGATTGTTTTTCTCGTTGAAAAATCACCCAGCGCATAAAGTATTTTATATTTATCCAATAAAAGGAAGGAAAAACAAGACACAATTGGGGAATCATATAGATTCTATAAATCCAGGGTTAGTCTATATTAATTAATGAAGGCTCCGCCCGATTTGGAATTTTTTGAGTAGTTTTGGATTAGATTATACACTTAAAAATCTATTCTATAAACTGATCTGAAAATCCTTAGAAAAAAGAAAATTTTAAATTACATGAAATTCTTTACACTATAAATTCGAGGAATAACGGGGTTTTTGTATAGGAGTAGAGTCAAAACCTAAAGATTTTTTTATGAAAAACATCCCGGGAACAAGCAAATTACTTTGTGCCTTTTGTTGTTTAATGAGATCGTAATTTAATCAGAGCTGAATTAACCCGAACTAGGCGCGTCAAGAAGTAGTCCAAAATAGTCTTCATAATCAAAACGGGTTTTCCGTTCCTTAAAATAACAAATTTGGGCAAAGCATTGCGACAGAAAATAAAGTATATGTCCGATTCGTCGCTTTCCGAGTAACAAGGGCCGTATGTAAGGAAAAGTACACGTGCGGTTCATTGAGAGGGATTGTTATAATCTACTCCAACCGACATAATGTCCACAACCCGTTGTCTTTTTTTGGGCCAAGCTATTAATACCGAAATTGGCGGTTTGTTTGTGGGTCTTTTACTTTACTACTATTTTAACGATATACGTGAATACAGAAATAGACCCATTTTTTTTTATATTAATTCTTGCGGTGGGGCACTATTGCCAGGTATAGGTATATTTGATGCTATGCTTCAACTTAAAGAAACAATATATACAATCAGCCTTGGACTGGTTGCTTCAACAGCAACTTTAGCTTTAAGCGCGGGGACCTACAGTTTTCGTTATGTAGCGCCTAACAGTAGAGTAATGGTCCATCAACCAAGGGCTTTTCTTCGCGATGGACCAGCTTGGCTTTTCGTTAGAGACGCCTATTTAGTTCAACAATTACGCAAACTAATTATAGACTGCTATTGTATGAGAACAGCTCAAGATGCAGAGTTTCTTGAAAAAACCCTTGATGTGTATACTTATATGTCACCAAAGGAAGCAATCAAGTTTGGTGTTGTTGACAGAATAGGGCTTCCGAGGTGGAGACCAAACGCAGAAGAACCTCCTTTTGAAATTCCAGAAGAAGGAAATGAAGGTTTCGAAATAGTCCCCTATTCCGTTTTAGAAGAAGGTAGAAGAACTAGAAGGAGAGTAAAACAAAATCCAAAGCGCAAAGTAAAGCGAATCGTCTTTTAACGAAACAATAAACATTTTTGTTTGTTAATGCTTGGGTTAGGATCAATTCTAACCCGTAATTTCTAATATAAAACAACATGCCCACAATTCCACAACTTATTAGAAATACGAGACGCCAAAAGAAAAAGAGAAGAGGATCCCGCGGTCTTCAAGGATGCCCTCAGCGGAGAGGAGTATGTGCTAGGGTGTATGTGCGGCTCGTTTAGACCAGAAACGGAAAAATAAAGAATATTCTTCCAAGAAGAGCTTTATTCGTTATCCCAAAGTTCAAGTCTCTCATCCGTCCTAAAGGAGATGAAATTTATGGTTTCTTTTGGTGTAAATCCAATCATATGAGAAATGAAAAGCAATTCCTCCTTGGTAGCGAATGGTCATCAAGCCATGGAGCGGGGAATAATGCAAAACGAAAAAGCATAATGTAAAATCTGCTCAATAATAAAAAAGCAACAATAAGTTCAGCAACCCGGCTAACTCTCAAGCATAATTAGATGTCGTTACTGTATGAATAAATTGTGTCTCTGATTATTCAGAACTTTTCAATTTTGGAGTAAAAGTAACGGTAGATCATACGAGTTACCAAAAATTGAACGCTTTTTGCTTAGCTCCGACATATAGAGAGGAACTTTTCGTTATAGAAAGAACCATTTTAACGAAGAAACCCATAATTTGTTTTTTGGTCCTACCCCACCCCCTGCCTCCTTATAAAAAACTTAAGGAAAGGGTTTTTGGTTGGGAGAGTTACAGTAGCAAAAGCCGTTGGAACATTTTTTTTTTTCTAAAAAAGAAGAGCTAGTTTACCTTTTTTTTAATATATATATATATATATATATATATATATATATATATATAATACAAAAATGACCAGAGTCAAACGCGGATTTACCGCCCGAAGACGCCGAAACAAAATTCTCACCTTTGCTTCAGGCTTTCGAGGATCCCATTCCAAGCAATTCCGAGTTGCTAAGCAACAGAAAAAGAGAGCCCTAATCTCAGCTGAACGAGATAGAATGAAAAGAAAGAGGGATTTTCGTCGTTTGTGGATTGCTCGGATTAATGCAGCAGTCCGATTTTCGGGGCTATCTTATAACCAATTTGTATATTGTATGTATAAAAACCGGCTGTCCCAAAATCGTAAAAACCTTGCGCAAATAGCTACATTATGTACTCCTTTTTTTTCTACTTTCTCTCAAAAAATTATGACATAAGAAAAGCCCAACCCCCGGGGGATTCGCTCCGGGAAAGAAAGCAATAAAGATTACGAGAGGAAATATATTTGTTAATTTTTTTGCTGGTGAATTAGACTCTATTTTTAGTACAATTTTTTGAACTTTGTTTTGACCATAAACGGCAGTAACGATAGAATACGAGCTCGTTTAATAGCAACAGACATAAGACGCTGTTGCTTCCAAGTTAATTTATTCACTTTTCTAGATAATATTTTTGCTCGCTGACTAATAAACCCGTTAATCAGACTCACGTTTTTATAATTAATCTGATCCTCTGATTTTATTCTAATAGGTTTTTTCAATTTTGTGAGTGGACGTTTACGACTACCAGACGGTGCCTCCGGCTTATATCGCTTAAAATCAAAAGATTGCTTAGACATAATTTCATTAATTTGTCAAATGTTATTCCTTGAAAAAATAGAGGTTTCTTGGTAAAATACCATTTTTTTGATTTCTATCAAAAGATAAAAAAAGAGCATGCTTTTATTTTTTTCTCTCTTTGTGAACGGTATGTTTCAAGCAAAAAGGACAAAATTTCTTGAGTTCCAGTGAAGTTGGTTTATTCTGTCGATTTTTTTGAGTTATATATCTAAAAACACCTGGAAATCTTTTTTGAACACCTTCTTGGGTACAAACAAAACATTCCAAAAAAACTACAACTCGCGCCCCCGCTTTCGCCGGCATGAACTTAATATAGTAGTCTATTTATTTGTTCGATCAGTAAAAGAAAATGTTTTCCCACTTGGGTTCTCGAACCTGTTTCTTTTGGCTTTTTTTACTTTAAAAAGTTCTTCCATAAGATAAAGGTAATATTAAAATAATATTTTTCTCATATTTTTTTAATATTTTTCTAATATTTTTTGTAACATTTTGAAAATGAATCTTCCACTATCCACATGTACTCCCAAGCTCCAAAAAGGGTTGAACCATTTTGACTGTTGACAAGAAAACAGGCTGGGAAGAAACCAGCCTAAAAAGCAAAAGAAAAAGTAAGAGCATCAGGGAAAAAACGATTAATTTCAATCAATAAACCGGCTAAAAGACCGAACCAGAAAGTCGCTAAAACGGGTGCTGTTGAAAGATATGTCTTTATATCTTGCATAGAACATTCTCCTTACTGGAATAAATATTTCAAATAGATTAATCTGCTGTGTTTGAAACAACCTCTGTTAAAAGATGCTGGACTGAAAAAAAATACTGGAAGGAAAGCAGAACAAACAAGTCTTTTTTTTATTACAATAAAATTGTTACCACTCAAAAAATGATTTCCAAAAAAGGGATGTAGCGCAGCTTGGATAGCGCGTTTGTTTTGGGTACAAAATGTCGCAGGTTCAAATCCTGTCATCCCTACTTATGGTTTATCCTCTAATTTGACCCAATTATCTTTTATTTTTGGCTAGTGAGCCAGTAAAGGGATTAACCTCTATCTGCTTGTTGCCTTTCTTTATTGAAAAGAAGCGCTCTTAGTTCAGCTTGGTAGAACGCAGGTCTCCAAAACCTGATGCCGTAGGTTCAAATCCTACAGAGCGTGTTTCAGAATTTGGTCCACTTCACTTTGGATCAAACTGACAAAAAAAAAGACCTTACCAAAGACCTGAGCAACCATTCATTATTTATTTGAAATTATAAATGAGAATAAAAAGAAAGAAGTTATTGAATCAAATATCTAATCGATCTCCGCGTCGATATTGTAAATATGCTGTTACAAATAACCCGGCCAAGGTGATAGGAACCAACCCTAAAACTATTCCCGAAAGTAAAGTTTCAACCATCTCAATTAAAGCAAAAAGTAGAAAAATATAGCTATACCCCATTATAGCTATATCAAGTAGTTTGACTAAATCAATTCCAAAAAGGTTTTTGGGGCATCCCCTCTTTTTGTTTTTACAAACAAAAACTTGAGATTTTATTTACTAGAAATATTCTATAGATCTATTTTTTTTAGTATAATTTGACGTAGAGGCGCGGGCTAAAGACAACCTATGAGGTAAAAGCAAAGCACCCTGTTTTCTTTCGCAAAAATATGAAAGAAAATTCATCTCATAGAAAAAAACAAAAAAACCTAGAAATTTTTGTTGCTTGTTTTGTATATTTTGGTGCAATCTTTCCCAATTTAGATAACTGCCTCTTAAATATATGTACCTTATATATTGGATTCCGGGTTTCCATGGTTATTCTAATTAGTTATTTTTGTTTTTTGTTAATTTTTTTTCTTTTTACATTAATTTTATTTTTTGGTTTCAATAAGATACGACTTATATAAAATTCAACCTAATATCTTTTGTTAGTCAAATCGTCCTCTTTGATCAATAGTTGTCGAATACAACTAATTTCAGAGACTCCATAGATTCTTTTTTTTTTTTATATCTTGTACGGGATTAATTCCCTTTGAATTTTGAATAAATCAAATTTTGGAGTTGTATATGTCTGGAAATACAGGAGAACGCTCCTTCGCGGACATTCTTACTAGTATTCGATACTGGGTTATTCATAGTATTACTATACCTTCCTTATTCATTGCAGGTTGGTTATTTGTCAGTACAGGTTTAGCCTATGATGTTTTTGGTAGCCCTCGACCAAACGAGTATTTTACAGAAAACCAACAGAAGGTTCCATTAATAACTGACCGTTTCAATTCATTAGAACAACTCGAACAATTTACTAAATCTTTTTAGGAGGAACTAATGACTACAGAAAAAATCTATCCAATTTTTACCGTTCGATGGCTAGCGGTTCACGGTCTAGCTGTTCCTACAGTGTTTTTTTTGGGATCCATCTCAGCAATGCAATTCATCCAACGATGAAGTTTCAATTATTAAGTTATGACACAAACAAACCCGAATGAACAAAGTGTGGAATTGAATCGTACCAGCTTATACTGGGGATTGTTACTTATTTTTGTACTTGCTGTTCTATTTTCCAATTATTTTTTCAATTAGAATTAAAGATGAAAATTCTTATTCCTTTCAAAACAATCTAATTAGAACATATAATTATTTATGTATGACTCTTTCTAATTTGAGTATGACTACTAAATTTTGTAAAGGAGTAAGAGAAATGGTGGATACTACTGGTAGGATACCTCTTTGGTTGGTAGGCACTGTGGCTGGCATTCTTTTAATTGGTTTAATAGGTATCTTTTTCTATGGTTCCTACTCCGGATTAGGTTCATCTCTCTAATGGGATATACGTCCGAAATGGACAAAAAAACTTATAAAGGAAAAACCCCAACGACCTTACCTTTTTTTAGGTAGGTAAGGTCGGCATCTTGCCCACGAATAAGAATTCTACTTCTATAGTTATTAACTTCCTGTTAGATTTCTGAGTGAAAATTCCATTTCAGCTAATTGAACTTTTTCAAATTGTTTCTTCTTAAGAACTAGAAAAATCTGCGCCAAAACAACCGATGCTAGGAATCCTAAAAGACCTTGAATTCGAGAAGGGTCTTGAAGTACTATTTCCGCATTTATCTGACCAAATCCACCCACATTAGGATTATTTGTTAGTGGTTGGTCCGCCTTAACAAATTCACCTTCCGAAACAAGAAGTTCTGGCCCCGGAGGAATTATGTCAATTACAGATCGACCTTGCGATATATTTTCAATAGTTACCTCGTATCCACCTTTTTCTTTACGTAATATTTGACTGATTCTACCGGTTACTGAAGCATTATATACCGTATTGTTACTCTTACTCCCGTTGGGATATATTTGGCCTCTTCCTCTGTTACCCCCTACATAGATGAGATATTTCTGGAAGTGGATTTCTTTTTTTTTAGCGGGATCCGGGGAAAGAATTGGAAACCAAATTTCTTGATATTTTTGGCCCGGAATAGGACCGATTACAATAATATTTTTTTTGGAGGGGCTATAATTCTGAAAATTGAGAGTACCCATTTTTTCTTTGATCTCAGGAGAAATACGCTCTAGAGGAGCCAATTCAAAGCCCTCAGGTAAAATTAAAACAGCTCCTACATTTAGACTTCCCTTCTTACCATTGGCTAAAACTTGTTTGATTTGTGTATCATAGGGAATTTTCACTACTGCTTCAAAAACGCTATTAGGAAGTACAGATTGTGGAACTTCTACCTCTACAGTTTTTTTAGCCAAGTGACAATTAGCGCATACAATGCGCCCAGTAGCTTCTCGAGGATTTTCGTAACTTTTTTGAGCAAAAATAGGATATGCATTTGAACTACAAGCCCCAGTTATTATATGTATGATTATTAACATCGAAATTGGCGGGGTTACCCACCTTGTAACTTTATCATAAGCTTTTTTTGTTTTCATGGTTAATTATTAAATTCTTCGTTTCAGCTTTTTTTCTTTGAAAGAGAGTTTATTTTCTCTATCTCTGATTTGACTATTTTTTTTTTGAAACCTAACGGTGGTTATTTGAGTTTTGTGTCTGATTCAAACGGATGAGCTTTTATTCATTCATGGAATGATAAATTACTACAAGCGAAGGAGATATACGATTAAAACGCCGAAAAATCCAATACTTCAAAATTGTATCCAAGATAACCGGAAAAGTGGAAACAAGACTCGATATAATTCGATAATTCTGCGCAAATCCATAATTTTCAGAAAACCAATAGATGAGCAGTTCCCAACCATGGGGTGAATGAAACCCAATACATAGATCAGTTGCTAAAAGAATTGAAAAAGCTTTCATCGTATCACTCATACTATAGAAGAATTCTCGAATCCAAGAAAGAAGAATGGTCAATTTTTTATGACCCATAAAAAGAAAAGTAGTTAGAAAAGCAAAACCTATAAGATTTGTGAATAAATGTGTAATTATGTGGATACAGTCTCTTTTGTACAGTTTGACCCATTTAGTTTTGCTTTGAATCTCTCTAAAACTGGTTTTTGAAAATGTTTCTGAACAATCTTCGACCATTGTTTCAAAAAACAAAAGCTCTTCGATTTGACCAAAATTGACTAGGATGTTTCCCTCTTTTAAAAAATCCAAGATTTTGAAAGAATCAGCATTCCACCAAAAAGTAACCCACGATTCTACGCTTTTATGTAGTGAAATAGAAATAATCCAGGGGAGTACAATTAAACATGTAAGATATCGTAGAGAAACAGATGCTCTTTTTTTTGCCACTTCCAGCTCGTAAAAAGTTAACGAACTTGATCCACCCGCAAATTCTGTTCTAAGTCGGGATAAAGTACGAACTATAGAATGAGGTATAAAACCCATATAAAATTCGAAAATCTTTTTGTACTCAAAATAACAATTCAAAAAGGTTCGCCTCAATATTCTAGGAATAGCTTCTTTTGTAAAGCGTCTATTCTTTGATATCTGATTTTTTTCGATCAAACATTTTGTTTTATAAAATTTTTTAGGGGGAAGCGGTCTGTCAAAACCCTTCAATAGACACGCGCAAGAAATGTGCTAATTCTGCAGCTTTTTGTTCCATTTCGCTTAGATTGAAATGATCACCAGTACGAGCTAAAGGAATATCTGGTAAACCCTTCACTTTCATATAAAGAACGTGTCGGCTATAAAAAAGACTTTCTTGTACTTCCATTTTAATAGTCTGAACATTTTTCATAGGAACTCGTAAAAAAACACGACGATTTTTCCCTGGGAAACCCCAGCGAAAAAAACATAGAATTCCTTTTTTTTCATCTATTTTATTGTAACCACCTCCCACATTGAAAAGGATCGTACACCACAAATAAGAACTAAAAAATAGACCGGCAATACCATAAAAACACATTACGATTCTTTGTGGAACAAAGAGTATTTGATGAGATAATAAAGGTGGTACCAGGCTCCTACCTATATAACTTGAAAATCCAACCAGTAAAAAACCTAATGCACCTCCCAGAATGATAGAAGCAAAGAAAAAATTACTTTTTCTTCGAGAACCTTTGATTGGTTCTATCCAGAGCCTTTTCACTTGATGATTCATAGAAATCATATTCTATTCCATTGTATTGAAGTGAAAGAAATAGCTAATTTGCCGCTATTCCTTTCACAAGCTTTGTAATAGCTTTTTATCAAATTTTTGATTCTTCCTTCGTATTTCTTCTCTTCTTACGAAATTTCCGAAAGTTTCTTCTGTAATCTCATAATCAAAGAAAAAGGGTCTTATTTTTTTTCGACATTCATTTGTTCAAAGTTACTGAAGATCATCTTTTTGGATATACAAAAAAGAAAGCACCATTGTGATCGCCGAAAAAACTAAACCTACTAAAGGTACAAAAAAGGAGAATAAGTTAGAATTTTCCATAGAAAACGAAATCTAGAAAGTTGTTTCTTTTCTTTCTATCATTGTCCATTATTCATGGGCAAGATTTTGCATGCTCATACTCAAATAAAACAAAAAAAGAGAATATCGCGTTTTCCATGAAAAGCGAGTTTTTTGAAGCAAAATAGAGTTCTTCATTGATGAAAAAAAGCATCTCTGTGACAAAAAGAAATATTTATCTATTTCTACTAGAATCTGAGCTAGAAGGGATTTGAACCCTTGACCTCATGGTCCGGAACCATGTGCTCTTCTCCGCTGAGCTACTAACTCCTGGAAATAAACCTAATTCTTTTTTCCGCTTTAAGAAAACAGGACTTCATTATTTTTTTTTTAGAATAAGAAAAGCACAATATTGATAAGGATCCGGGCGGGGTAAACCCACCCGGATCTTGGCGCTTTCAAAAAAGAAATGATTACTTATTAGTATAAAATCACTGAATTACAACGTATCCACTGCCTGAAACTCAAACTTGATCTCCTTCCAGACTTCACAAGCAGCAGCTAGTTCAGGACTCCATTTACTAGCTTCGCGGATCACTTCATTACCTTCACGAACAAGATCACGCCCTTCATTACGAGCCTGTACACAAGCCTCTAAAGCAACTCGATTAGCTACAGCACCGGGTGCATTCCCCCAAGGATGTCCCAAGGTTCCTCCACCAAATTGGAGTACTGCATCATCTCCAAAAATTTCAGTTAGAGCTGGCATATGCCAAACATGAATACCTCCCGAAGCTACAGGCAGGACGCCCGGCGTAGATACCCAATCTTGGGTGAAATAAATACCACGACTTCGGTCTTTTTCAACAAAATCATCGCGAAGTAAATCCACAAAACCTAAAGTGATTTCTCGTTCTCCTTCAAGTTTACCAACTACAGTACCAGCATGAATGTGATCCCCACCGGACAAGCGCAACGCTTTAGCCAGTACACGGAAATGCATACCATGATTTTTTTGTCTATCAATAACTGCATGCATTGCGCGGTGAATGTGAAGAAGTAAGCCGTTATCTCGGCAATAATGAGCCAAGGTGGTATTCGCGGTAAAACCTCCTGTCAGATAGTCATGCATGACAATAGGAGCTCCTAATTCTCTTGCAAATACTGCCCTTTTGATCATTTCCTCGCATGTACCTGCAGTAGCATTTAAATAATGCCCTTTAATTTCACCTGTTTCAGCTTGAGCTTTATAAAGAGCTTCCGCGCAAAAAACAAAGCGGTCTCTCCAGCGCATGAATGGTTGAGAATTGACGTTTTCATCATCTTTAGTAAAATCAAGCCCACCACGAAGACATTCATAAACGGCTCTACCGTAGTTTTTGGCCGATAGACCTAACTTAGGCTTGATAGTACACCCCAATAAAGGGCGTCCATATTTGTTTAATTTATCTCTTTCAACTTGGATACCGTGAGGAGGCCCTTGAAATGTTTTTATATAAGAAGTAGGAATCCGTAAGTCTTCCAGGCGCAAAGCCCGTAGAGCTTTGAATCCAAAAACGTTTCCTACAATGGAAGTAAACATGTTAGTCACGGAACCCTCTTCGAAAAGGTCCAAAGGATACGCCACATAAGCAATAAATTGATTGTCTTCTCCAGGAACAGGCTCAAGGTCGTAACATCGTCCTTTGTACCGATCAAGACTGGTAAGTCCATCAGTCCACACAGTGGTCCATGTACCGGTGGAGGATTCAGCAGCTACAGCTGCTCCTGCTTCCTCAGGCGGTACTCCGGGCTGCGGTGTTACTCGGAATGCTGCCAAGATATCAGTATCCTTAGTCTGATACTCCGGAGTATAATAAGTTAATCTATAATCTTTAACACCAGCTTGGAATCCTACACTTGCTTTGGTCTCTGTTTTTGGTGACATAAGTCCCTCCCTAAAACTAATCAAATCTGTTTTCTTACAAATACGAGGTCTGCTCGACATAGGTCCTTTAAGAGAAATAGAAATAACCAATAAAACAAAATAACATGGTCAGGAGCCAAGTAGACTTGGTAGATACACTTTCATTTTAGGTTGTTCTTTTAGTATAATGCAACTTCATTTTAAATTCAAAGTCGAATCGACATAATTTTTCGAGGTTTTTTTTACTGAAAAGAGTTTTGAAATAAAGGAGTAGACACTTTGAATGACAAAAATCGATTCTGGACCTACTAGAAATATTAGAATAAGGCTGGCTACAAGTAGTTTGATTGTTGACTGATTTCTTCATCTGACTGGATATGGGCTATTTGATTTTTCAAGCCAAAAATAGTCTATATACATAGATATATACTATTTTGTTCTTGGTGGATTTTATGAAAAAAAAAAACACTTTTCTTGTTTCTGTTTCTACAAAAAGCGAAACGAGTATAGGCCAGATTACCCAAATAATTGGTCCCGTGCTAGACGTATCTTTCCCCCCGGGCAATCTGCCTAATATTTACAATTCCTTGATAGTGAAAGGTCAAAAAGATGATAGGGCTTTCTCTGTTACTTGCGAAGTACAACAGTTATTAGGAAATAACACAGTTAGAGCTGTAGCTATGAGTGCTACAGACGGTTTAACTAGAGGAATGAAAGTAATTAATACGGGAGCTTCTCTAAGTGTCCCAGTAGGGAAGGCTACTCTAGGACGAATTTTCAACGTTCTGGGAGAACCCGTTGATAATTTAGGTCCTGTAGATACAGATACAACATTTCCTATTCATCGACCTGCTCCTGCATTTACCCAGTTGGATACCAATTTATCCATTTTTGAAACGGGTATTAAAGTTGTGGATCTTTTAGCTCCCTACCGTCGCGGAGGAAAAATAGGACTCTTTGGGGGGGCTGGAGTAGGTAAAACAGTACTAATTATGGAGTTAATTAATAACATTGCTAAAGCGCACGGGGGTGTATCTGTTTTTGGTGGAGTAGGAGAGCGTACCCGTGAAGGAAATGATCTTTATATGGAAATGAAAGAATCTGGGGTAATTAATGAAAGAAATATTGCAGAATCCAAAGTAGCTCTGGTTTATGGTCAGATGAATGAACCGCCAGGAGCTCGTATGAGAGTTGGTTTAACTGCCCTAGCTATGGCAGAATATTTCCGAGATGTTAATGAACAAGATGTACTTTTATTTATAGATAATATCTTCCGGTTTGTTCAAGCAGGATCGGAGGTATCCGCTTTATTAGGAAGAATGCCTTCGGCCGTGGGTTATCAACCCACCCTTAGCACAGAAATGGGTTCGTTGCAAGAGCGAATCACTTCGACAAAAAAAGGATCAATAACCTCAATTCAAGCCGTCTATGTACCCGCGGATGATTTGACAGATCCCGCGCCCGCTACAACATTCGCACACTTGGATGCGACTACTGTACTATCAAGAGGATTAGCTGCTAAAGGAATCTATCCCGCGGTCGATCCTTTGGATTCCACATCTACTATGCTCCAACCCGAAATCGTGGGTGAACAACATTATGAAATTGCACAGGGAGTCAAACAAACCTTGCAACGTTACAAGGAACTTCAAGACATTATAGCTATTCTTGGATTGGACGAATTATCAGAAGAAGATCGTTTAACGGTAGCAAGAGCACGCAAAATTGAACGTTTTCTATCACAGCCTTTTTTTGTAGCAGAGGTTTTCACAGGTTCTCCCGGCAAATATGTTAGTCTTATCGAAACAATTAGAGGGTTTCAAATGATCCTTTCTGGAGATTTAGATGGTCTTCCCGAGCAGTCCTTTTACTTGGTCGGTAATATTGATGAGGTGATATCTTCATGAATAAAATGCCGTGAAAACTATCAACTTACTTAAAATCAAAAATGAACTTCAATCTTCGTGTACTAACTCCTAATCGAGTTGTTTGGGATTCCCAAGTAAAAGAGATCATACTATCAACCAATAGTGGCAAGATCGGTATATTACCAAATCATGCTTCACTTGTTACTGCTGTAGATATAGCAGTTATGCAAATACGTATTAATGGGCAATGGTCTACTATTGCTTTGATGGGTGGTTTTGCTAAGATAGACAAAAATCAAGTGCTTTTATTGGTAAATGACGCAGAAAAGGGTGCTGATATTGATCCACAAGAGGCTCAAGAAACTTTGAATCAGGCAAAAGCGGGCTTAAATATGGCCGAAGGAAAAAGACAAAAAATCGAGGCCGAGCTCGCGGTTAAACGAGCTAGAACGCGATTAGAGGCTATCAGCGCTATTCTGCCACCGCGGCCTTCCTCCGCTTCCAACTAAAAAAAGAACATTTCACCCAGAGACCCCCCCCCTTTTTTTTTTCAAGGGGGGGTGCAACTCTCTAAAGCGGAATACTCACTGTGTTGATTTACAAATTTCAGACAAATTTTACCTACTATTGGACTTGAACCAATGACTCTCGCCGTATGAAAGCGATACTCTAACCACTGAGTTAAGTAGGTTTTTCCAAAAATAAGGGTTGTTAAACAATTTTATACGAAATCAAATAGTCAAACATATATGTCCCGTTATCAAAAAATGCGGGTTTCCTTGGAATAAGCTTTACCTTGACAAAAAAGGTTTTATTTTAGTATAGTGGATAAAAATTGCAGGGCTATAGCTCAGTCGGTAGAGCACCTCGTTTACACGTGCGCCAGTGCTTTTCTAAAGAGCTTTTTAATTCATCCGATTTATTTATATTAGATAAAAAGTACAAAGGTCTTACTTTCCAAAAGTATAAGGAGAGGAAAAAAGCATGACTCAAAAAAAAAGTTTATCGGATATTTATTTTTTTGATATGGTCAATCATTGATCCATGAAATGTCGAGCATAAGGAATACATACGAGGTTTTCAAAATAAGCTCTTTTCGCCTTATGAACTTTTAGGTGTATAAAGGATCATTGGTACTGTTCTTTGACTTTTTAGCGAAAGAGAACTAAGTTATTATTCTATGTCGGAGTAAGACAGGCCTACGTCAAAAAAGGTCTTTGGAGAAACTTTGGGACTGTTTGCGAAACAAAAATGTCAAGCATACGGAGCCAGCTTATTATCTAATAGAGAAAGAAAAGAAGGGCAACCTCACGCTCACGTAATAATAAAGAGCCCAACGCAAAAAAAGTGCATGTTGGGTTCTTAAAACAGTTCGAGTCATTGAGATAACAACAATTTGATTCTGTTTTACCGAGAAGGTCTACGGTTCAAGCCCGTATAGCCCTAAACACACCGGACTATTTTATTTGTGCCATTGACAGTTACCAGATTTGTACTCATTCATCCCCTAAAGAATCCAAAAGATTTGATTTTTCGTTGTTCTTGAATAATTTTTCAACAAATCGTGAAAAGCGTGATAGGCCCCGATTGGATTAGACGTTTGTATAAGACAAACAAAAAAACAGTTTTTATTTGAACCAATAACCAACGACCCAACCACCAAATTAACGTGAATCTAAAAAACAAGCGCATCAAGCCCTTCAAAACACTTTACTCTTTAGGGTAAGATGTAACTGCTCACATTTCTTAGAATAAAGCAATAAAGAATGTTTCCACCAATAACTAGACAAAAGTAGAAACCGATAGATAATCCTTGTGATTTTCTAGGGGGAGGATACATCAAAGGCATCAAAGTATATATATAGTTACCAGGAACCAGAATTGAACTGGTGACACGAGGATTTTCAGTCCTCTGCTCTACCGACTGAGCTATCCCGGCTCCAGGGGATTTTGAAGTCCTCTACTCTTGACTTTCCCTTTTTTGGAAAGTTATATATATATATATATATATAACTTATCGAGGAACGAACCCCCCGATCCGAAAGCAACGATAATTTTGGTTTTTAAAAACCGGGCTTGGGGATAGAGGGACTTGAACCCTCACAGTTTCGTAAACCAACGGATTTTCTCCCTACTCCAAATTGCTTTGGTGCTATAATAAAAAACTATAACTAACAGAAAAGGACTCTACCTTTATTCTCGTTCAATCATATTTATTTTATTTATACTAATCAAGATTTGCCGCCTTTTTCCCAAATAAGGCCCGGTTTTGGTTTACTAAGAATCGTTCGTTAGAATAGCTTCCATCGAGTCTCTGCGCCTACCCCCCCCCTTTTTTTTTTTAAGAAAAGAGACTAGTTACTATCTCTTCAAATTGGATTTGGCTCAGGATTACCTATTCAGATACCCTAGGATTCCCTGTATTGGAAAGCTCCCATTTAGTAGGCTTTCCAACTAAAGCTCAAGAAAATCAAGTCCGTAGCGTCTACCAATTCCGCCATATCCCCTTTTTTTCTGTTCCAAAAAACAAAAGTACCTTTCATTCTATGATTTACCTCTTTGGATCAGATCATTGACTAACTATCTTCCGAGGTCGGGAGATAAATCAAAAAGTAGAGCCCTTTTGATTCTATCCTATCTTTTTACTATTATGCAAATAATGTCCATGTAGAGACGATTCCATAGTAGAAGTTAGTTATAAACGATCAAGATCAATATATCGAAAAACACTTGTTTCTTCTTTCTTATAAGTTTCTTCTTGCATAATTGACTCATAAGAATAGCTAGCGCTAGAAAATTAAGAGCCTGCTTAGCTCAGAGGTTAGAGCATCGCATTTGTAATGCGATGGTCATCGGTTCGATCCCGATAGCAGGCTCTTTGATAATTTATTTATCCCTTTTCTAATTAGTTTTTTAACAAAATATTTTGATTAATTCTGTAGAGCGGGACTGACGGGGCTCGAACCCGCAACTTCCGTCTTGACAGGGCGGTACTCTAACCAATTGAACTACAATCCCCCTTCATTTCTTACTTGGATAAGCAGTCTAGATTTTTGAGGTGACAGAATTTTAGAAATGCAGGGTTTCTTTCTTTTGGGTCGAGCTGGATTTGAACCAGCGTAGACATTAACGCCAACGAGTTTACAGCCCGCCCCCATTAACCGCTCGGGCATCGACCCCGGAGCATAGATATTTTCTTGGATCATACCATAAACCATAAACCTTTATTCTCGTACCCCTAGGGGAAGTCGAATCCCCGCCGCCTCCTTGAAAGAGAGATGTCCTGGGCCACTAGACGATAGGGGCCCACAATCGTTCATTCATAATATCATAATATTTCACTTGTTAGGAAGTTGTCAACCAAGAAAACATAAGTTGCTCTTGGTTGACCTTTTTTTACGGCTCCTAAAAAAAAAACAAAAAGGATCAATAATTCTGGGACGAAAGGATTCGAACCTTCGAAATAACAGGACCAAAACCTGTTGCCTTACCACTTGGCGACGCCCCAATTTCTTGATTAACCACTTTACAAGACTACTCATGAACATAAAATCTCACCAAAAATTGGAATCGAATCGTCGGACCTCGAACTATTTAAGACTTTATAGTTTATTATGCGTTACCTTCGGTTACCTTCGACTATCCGTTGGACTTCTTTGATTTTTTTCGTTGTCAATTAAAGTAAAGAGCTAAATTGCTGTCTTACAGCCAGCCGGTAAATTCACATTATCATGATTCTTTCTCATTTTGTCAACCCGCAAAAAAAAAAAAAAGAACTACCTAATAGGCTCATTGATACATATAAACCAAAGGTAGTGCTTGGCCGTATCGTAAGCTTGGACGTTTCTGAAACAAAAGATCTAAAAAATTGTCAATCTCTATTAGATTTAGTAGAATAGTTTTGGAAATATTGTCAATAAAAGCCTAAGCGGATTTAGAAACGCGAATTCGAAAGAAATTAAGTGATTTAGGAGATACCAGTTATGCTCAAATTTTTTGTCACAAACGCCTTTGTTCTTTGGAGTAATTTTATTTTATGCAAATTACCCGAGGCATATGCAAGTTTTGATCCAATCGTTGATGTGATGCCGATTATCCCGGTGTTCTTTTTTCTATTAGCTTTTGTTTGGCAGGCTGCTGTAAGTTTTCGTTAGAAATTTGCGTGATTAGCAGTTTTTTAATTGAAAGAAGGAAGAAATAGAGATGGGGCTTTTGTTCGCCGTTCATGAATTTTAAATTGTTAACAGTTTGGATCAAAGAAAAAAATTGTATTTTGTAAAAGATCGGGGAGCATAAAAGTATTTATTCTATTTAATTGGTTCTTTTAATTGCTATATATTATTATTAAATGAAATAATTGAATTCTTATCTATATTATCCCTTTTTTCGATTAAAAAAGGACCTCGGAGATTGCGCAATGCTTACTCTTAAGGTGTTTGTTTATACGGTAGTAATATTCTTTGTTTCCCTTTTTCTTTTCGGATTTCTATCCAACGATCCGGGGCGTAATCCGGGCCGTAAAGAAGAAAGCTCGTAGTTCTTTTGGTGAAATCTTTTTCTCTTCCAATTAAATGAAAGTAACTAAACGGAGAGAGAGGGATTCGAACCCTCGATACGGGATTATCCGTACAACGGATTAGCAAACCGCCGCTTTAGTCCTCTCAGCCACCTCTCCTAGGTGGAAGAAGTCTTTATTTATCTACTACACGGAAAAAAGTTGTTTTAGAAAATATATAAAATATAATCTCTATCCTCGCCTCTGCGTTATCATCGAGTCTATCCTTTTTTTTCATGTTTACTTTCAAGCTTATCTTTTTATTGTAACAATCGAAGGAAGACTCTAAGTTTTTTAAACAGGTTGGGTCGAAAAAATTCGATTTTTGATTATTGATTATGATTAACTTAATAAAAAAATAAATAGTTTTCATCGAGTTTATAATAGTTTTATGAACATAGAGGTTATTGCACAATTGACTATGCTGACTATAGCAGTAATAACTGGTCCTTTAGTTATTTTTTTCTTAGCAATTCGTAAAGGCAATCTATAATTAAAGTAAAAAGAAAAACCTTCTCTGGAAAAATCTTACTAGCCTTTTTTCAAAAGTCTTACATTTCCAGAGAAGGGAGATTCTGAGATTGATTTTCAATTTTTGGGGTAATTTTTTCAGGAAAATGGCCAAAGAATCGCTGTGGAATTTGGAATCCAAATATAAGCGGGTATAGTTTAGTGGTAAAAGTGTGACTCGTTCCAATATTTACTCAAATAGTAAAACGGTCTTTGACTTTTTTTTTATCTTTTTGAGCGTATTAAAGTTCTATTTATAGGTTGGATCCTTCTCTACAAAAAAGTGGAATTTCTCGTAAATGGAATCCTCGTGGGCTCTAATAAAATGAAACAGAATACTTTTAAGGAAGATTTCATTTCTCTTTCGAATGTACTAAGAAGCTCTATGGAAATCCAAAGATATTAGTTCTTCGTAACTAAATCTTCAACTTGTTTGATTATTCTATCTTTCAAGTTAAAGCAAAAAAGTGCGAAACAATAACTTTAGTTTACTTCAGTTATCAACTTTGCTTTGTACTCGATGGACTTTGGTTTCCTGAAGAACATAATATCTATAAATAGAGAACGAAGTAACGAGAAGAAACAGAAACCAAATAATATTTTCTCGTAAGGATCATCTAGAAAGTTCTTAGGCTTTTATTTGTATGAAAATGAAATAGCTTAAAAAGACTAACATAGATGTTATGGATAACAAAAAGTTAAATAGATTTGGTACGGGTACTCCAAGCCTAAATCTTCCATAAAGGAGCCGAATGAATTGAAAAATTCATGTTCGGTTCTGAATTAGAGACATTCGAAAGATGTCGACTATAACCCCTAGCCTTCCAAGCTAACGATGCGGGTTCGATTCCCGCTACCCGCTTCTTATTCATAAAAAATCATTATTGAATAAAATTAACTAAAAAGGTAAGGTTCTAAAACGATTGTTGATTTTGAAGAATTCAACTCGGTCGGTTCCATGATATATTTTCAAAAAAATGCAAAAAACTTCGAAATTTTTTATGCCAACTAGAACTAGAAAGCGTCACCCGGGGATATCCCCCGGGTGACAAGATAAAGAAAGAGCGCCCATCGTCTAATGGATAGGACAGAGGTCTTCTAAACCTTGGGTATAGGTTCAATTCCTATTGGGCGTATTCTTTTTCCAATCTGATTCTCAGGATTTTGAGCCTAATCGAAGAAAGTAGTTAATTTTTTTGTTGAACTACAAAAAGTTCGGTTTGTTCTTTAATAGCTTCTCTCAAAAGAGCTTCCGCCTCTTCCGTAAATATTTTCGTGGTACGGATAATTTCTCCGAACTGAGGCTTTTTCTTTGTTAAATATTCTCGTAACTGATCTAGAAACTTTTTAACTTCCCCGATATCGAATCTATCCAGGTATCCGTTCGTTCCAGTAAAGATAGTAGCTATTTGCTCCTCTACGGTTAAAGGAGTTGACTGGGGCTGTTTGAGTGACTCACGCAAGCGTTGACCTCTTGATAATTGATCTTGAGTGCCTTTATCAAGATCAGAGGCAAACTGTGCAAACGCCTCTAACTCTGCAGTTTGAGCTAATTCTAATTTAAGCTTTCCCGCTACTTGTTTCATTGCTTTTATCTGAGCCGCGGAACCCACCCTAGAAACAGAAAGACCTACATTAATAGCAGGCCGTATCCCCGCATTGAAGAGGTCAGAAGATAAGAATATCTGTCCATCAGTAATAGAAATTACATTTGTAGGAATATAAGCTGAAACATCTCCAGCTTGAGTTTCAACTATTGGTAGAGCAGTAATACTACCTTCACCCAACTGAGAATTTAATTTAGCTGCTCGTTCCAGAAGACGGGAATGTAAATAGAACACATCTCCTGGATAAGCTTCCCGGCCAGGCGGTCTTCGTAACAAAAGAGACATTTGCCGGTAAGCTTGCGCTTGTTTAGAGAGATCATCATATATTATTAATGTATGTTTTTTCTTGTACATAAAATATTCGGCTAAAGCCGTTCCTGTATAAGGAGCAAGGTATTGTAACGTTGCGGGAGAGTCCGCGGGTTCAACCACAACAATGGTATATTCCATTGCACTACGTTCCCGTAGCGTGTTAACTACCTGAGCTACAGAAGAAGCTTTTTGGCCGATGGCTACATATACACATACTACATTTTGACCTTTCTGGTTGAGGATAGTATCCGTAGCTACGGCGGTTTTACCGGTCTGTCTGTCCCCAATAATTAATTCTCGTTGACCCCGTCCTATGGGAATCATAGAATCAATAGCAATAAGTCCCGTTTGAAGAGGTTCATAGACGGAACGCCTTGAAATGATACCGGGAGCGGGCGATTCAATCAGGCGAAATTCCGAAGCAGAAATAGGCCCCCTGCCGTCAATAGGTTGGGCTAAAGCATTTACAATACGACCTAAAAAAGCATCACTTACTGGTATTTGCGCAATTTTCCCCGTTGTTTTCACGAAACTCCCTTCTTTAATTGTCAAGCCATCCCCCATTAAAACAACTCCAACATTTTGGGTTTCTAGATTTAGAGCAATACCAACTGTACTGTCTTCGAATTCAACCAACTCCCCAGCCATTACTTCGCAAAGACCATGAATACGAGCAATACCATCTCCTACTTGAAGAACAGTGCCCATATTAACCACTTGGATTTCGTTATTATATTGCTCGATTTGTTCACGTATTATACTACTAATTTCGTCGGGTCGAATAGTTATCATCATTCCTCCTAAAAAATATTTTCCGCTTTGGTTTTTACAAAAAAAAAGAAGAATTAAACCACCTGTAAGAACTACAAAAATTGTCCTGTTCTTTTGGCTCTAAGCCGGCCAATATTATAGTTGATCATGCATAGATGTAATTCAGTATTTAAACTATTTTTCATAAATGTTAAAGCTTTTTGTAATGCTTGATAGGACACTTGCTGCCGGACCTGATCAATTACTTTTTGTTGTTCAAAAGAAACAGTTTCATTCTTAGAATCCTCCAATTGTTTGAAATTGACTGAAGCAGCTTGAACGAGATCCTCTTTTTCTTGTTCGATTTGTAAATATCCATTTGCTCGAATTTCATCGACTCTCGTTTCAATTTCTCGCAAACGAGCTCGCGCTTTTTCAAGCTGATGGCGCGCTCCTTTACATAATTCTTCGGAATTTTGAATAGTACTATAAATTTTTGATTTACGGTTATCTAATAGATTACTTAATGAAAGTGGATCAGCTATTCTTGAAAATATTGCTAAGTTAGAATAATCAATCTCTTCCCAAACCGAACATGAACCTTTCGATTCATTCGGCTCTCCCGCTTGATTTTTTCCTTTTTAAAGGTACCAAGCCTGCCTTTCTTTCTACTAAAATCCAAATTGGATAAAAAACAAACCAACTAAAATATTAGCTTTGAAGGCTCTTATGTCAAAGGGGATTTTTTTTTGACAAAGTTGTTTCTATCTTAGTATTTAAGTTCTCTTTTTTTTTTTCCTCTTTTGGTTTTTTTTGAATAACACCTTTTTTGTGTAGGTTGTCAACCATTGAAACACAAATTTTGTTCGAGAAATCAGGTGGATAGGTGAAATCTTTTTCATAGATATGAATGTTATATATCGAGAAAATCTTTAACGATGTCTTTCTTTAAAAAATTTGACAAAGCAGGTGGAAAGAATACACCTTGTTATTGTTATGTTATACCCCGACTTCAAGCAGTTACGCTTTAACCATTCAAGGATTTTCTCCAGGTAACTACTGTTTGTTTTACGAAATGCTGTAGTTCTTCTATATTTCTCATCTAGAAGTAATTCGTTGAGATTATGCAGTTTTCTTGCCGCGCAGCTGATTAGTCTCAGCCGTATTACCCAAAAATACAACTCGCACACACTCCCTTTCCAAAATAGATGAGTATACCGAGTACCACGGTGATATTTATTATATTTGTTTCCAGTATATTAGTATTGAACCCGAAACTGCCAGCGGAAGGCCAATAGCTCAAATAGATCAAAGAATTCGCAATTCCTTTCATATAGTCCCCCCTTATAGATAAATCAAAAATAAATCAAAAAGTTTTTTTTTTAAACAAACTCTTTATTCCAGTGCACAAATTCGCTGGAACTGGAATAAGCACGGAAAAAACAAATCAAAGAGGTAATCTCTTGTTGGAAAAATTGTCTGCCCCTACTTAACCAGCGAGGTGGGGTAGGGGAACTTTGAATACTCAAATTCAAACAAAAGGATTGGCAAATAGAAGCGCTAACGCTACAACTAATCCATAAATAGTCAAAGCTTCCATAAAGGCTAAACTTAACAATAATGTACCTCGTATTTTACCTTCGGCTTCCGGTTGTCTTGCAATACCCTCTAGGGCTTGGCCTGCAGCAGTACCTTGACCAACACCGGGTCCGATAGAAGCAAGCCCCACAGCTAATCCAGCAGCAATAACAGAAGCGGCAGAAATAATAGGATTCATAGTAATCTCCTTTCACTAAAAAAAAAAGTTTTGGAGTTGTTGATAATACAAAAGTTTTTCGGTTGTTTAACTCGCTTTTGTTCACTCTTCCGCCCGGGTTATATCTTATATATTTTGTGCTGCAAAGAGAAACAATTCAGTACAGGAATCCAAAATCTAATTCACAACTAGCCCATAGACCAAACTGAGTAACTGACTATATAATACCGGCCGACTAACACTGCTTTTTCGTTTATTGCAAATAGATCTAGATCCTGATATATCGATGTAAACGTTGCTCCTATGAAGCAGTACAGTCATTTAATGATGACCTTCCAACGATTCACCTATATAAGCTGCAGCGAGAGTTGCAAAAATAAGAGCCTGAATTCCACTTGTAAATAATCCTAGGAGCATTACGGGTATAGGAACAATTAAAGGAACCAGAGAAACAAGAACGGCAACTACCAGTTCATCAGCTAATATATTTCCAAAAAGTCGAAAACTAAGTGATAAGGGTTTTGTAAAATCTTCTAAGATATTAATGGGTAAAAGTATTGGAGTTGGCTGAATATATTTACCAAAAAAACTTAATCCTTTTTTTGCAAGACCCGCGTAGAAATATGCTATTGATGTAAGTAAAGCTAAAGCAACCGTAGTATTAATATCATTTGTAGGTGCAGCTAGCTCACCTTGGGGGAGTTTAATAACCCCCCAAGGAACAAGAGCACCTGACCAGTTTGAAACAAAGATAAATAGGAATAAGGTTCCGATAAAAGGAACCCAGGAAATGTATTGTTCTTCTCCTATTTGAGTTCTGGCCAAGTCTCGAATAAATTCGAGAATATATTCAGCAAAATTTTGCTTACTTGTTGGAATAGTTTGTGGGTCCCGAACAGTGAAAATGGCTAGACTCAATAAAACAACGAGTACAAAGCAAGAAGTTATAAGCACTTGTCCGTGAACTTCAAAAAAGCCTATTTGCCAATAGAAATGTTGGCCTACTTCTACGTCCGAAATATCCACAAAATTGTTAAGTATACTAATAGTTTTTTGGAAAATGTGCATATTATCTTTTAGATCAAAAAAGTTAGAAGGACTTTCGTTGGTTGAAAAAGACAAATTTCTGAATCATACTCGATGAGTAGAACTAAAACGAAAAAAAGATTGAAAATTTTGGGAAGATGGAACGCAAAACTTAGCAACTCTCTCGTTTTTATTTTTTCAAAAAAAAAAAAAAATTCTATTTGAATAAAGTGAAGTTATGAATCTCCAAATTACCCTTAACTTCATAATTTCAAATTTGGTTTTTTATTAGTAGTATTGTAGCCGTAAGAAACAGCTGACATTATTTTGTTCAGAATTAACCCAACGGATCCTCGAGCATCATCATTAGCTGGAATTGGGATATCAACCAAATCTGGATCACAATTTGTATCAACTAAACTAATTATTGGAATACCCAAAGCTCTACATTCCCTAACCGCAGTAGACTCTTTTTGTTGATCAACAATTATTACGATATCGGGTAGCTTTTTCATATAAAAAACTCCTTCTAAATTTTGCTGTAGAAACGCTAATTGTTTCTCGATCAACGCAATTTCTTTCTTCGTACGTCGTCGATGAAAAAGTCCCGAATCGTATTTTTGTTTCAAATTTCTAAATCTTTCAAGTCTCTCTTTTGTAGTAGACCAATTCGTTAACAAACCACTTTGCCATTTGTAATTTACATAATGACAACCCGCTTTTTTAGCCGCCGATGCTACTAAATCGGCAGCGTAAGTTCTCGTACCAACTATGAGGAATTCTTTTCGTTTTCTTGCAGCATCCAATAAAAGATCACAGGTTTCGGATAAAAAATGAGCTGTTTGGACTAAATTGATAATATGTAGATTTCTACACTCGGTCAAAATATAACATCCCATTTTAGGGTTCCATTCGTTTTTTTTATGTCCGAGATGAACGGCTACTTTGATCATGTCTTTGAAAATATTCTTTTTCAATACACCCATTCCGATTTGCTTTTTCTTTCAAATAGAAAGTTTTGAACTATTCCAACGGAATCTACTAACTATCTTCTGGATTATCTATTCTTTCCTTTTTGAAAACAGTACATGTATTGACTCGGTCCTATTTGCTACTTTTGTCATTAATTATATAACAAAAAACAAAGCAAAAGTTTGATCTATTTAAACCTTTTTCTTTCTGGAAAAGTCGTGATGTACTTCCGGAAGCAGAAACAAAGAAAATTTTGTTTCATAAACAAAAACATCTTCTTGCTTTTTGCTAAATAAGCTGATCTTTTGTATCCTTGTATTTTGGTTTCTGCTTCTTGCAAACAAGGAATAGTTTGGATTTTCTCCAGTACCTGCGGGTATCATATTACTAAGAATCACATTTTCCTTCAGTCCTCTCAACCAATCAATCCGACCTTGAAGAGCAGCTTTAGCTAAGACCCTGGCGGTTTCCTGAAAACTAGCCTCTGATATAAAACTTGGAGTATCAAAAGATGCCTTTGTTATTCCTAGTAATTTGGTTTGATAGTGGATTGCCTCGTCGAAAGCACGATCTATTCTTTGTGCTCGTGATAATCCAATAAGTTCTCCAGGTGAAAAAACATTAAACATTACGTCGTCCGAAATGAGCACTCTTGAGGTCATTTGTCGTATAATAAGTTCTATATGTTTTTCACAAATATGTACTCCTTGAGATTGATAAACCTTTTGGATTTGGTCAACAAAATGAATCCGACCCTGTCCCATAATTATTTTAGCACTTATGAATAAACCCCAAAAACTCCCAAGAGTTCTTGTCATATCTTGGTTCCATATGCGGAAATTTTCTTCTATATTGTGGACTACAGGATTCTTTGAATGTGTTTCTACCAATTGTTCCACTTTAGGTAGACCTTGAGTTATATCGCTAGCTTTGAACCTTTCATAGAAAAAAGTTATTAAAGGGTCTCCTTGATTAATAATTTCTGCAAAATTACCATGAATAGTCGCTTTTGGAGTGGACAAATAGAGTTTAGCCAATCGTACTACTAACGATTGTTCGCGAACAGCGATAATTTGACCTGATTCCGAAAAAGACTCATTCTTGGAAATATCGAAATTTTTCCAAAATAATTGTCCAAGATTCATTGTCGGATATTTGATTTTCAAATATCTGTATCTACTCTTTTTTGGATTCCAAACACGATTCACTCTCGAGAATTGTAGAATTTTTCGAGATTCATCCAAAATATAGCATTTGCTAAATCCAAAAGTTTTGAAATCTTTGTTAAACAAAGTCTTAGAGTTTAAGAAACGAGAAGATGAAAAGAAGTCTTCGATGCTATGTAAATAACCCAAGAAATCCACAAACTGGTTTATAAAAGGTATGTCCGGGGTTGAATTGAAATTATTTCGTGTATCGTCGTCATTTTGTTCTTTCTGGAAGAATTTGATTCTAAAACAATCAGTTGTTGATAAAATAAGAAAAGACATATTGTTGTCCCTCCTATTATATGAGGAGGAATGAGAAGTTGTTATATACTCGCTCGTTAATTGAATATTTCCGCTCGAAGATGAACATTTAGATTGGCCCAATCTAGGAGGAAATGTCGGTTTGAAACTTATTTTATCTTGCTTTTGCCCTCGGGTAACGTGTTTCCTCAAACTAGATTGAATCATATCGATTACACTTTTCTTTGTTTGTATGGAAGTAATGGAAATAGAAGTCTCGAGTTCTACTGAATTGAATTGTTCCCAATTCAGAGCTAAACAAGTTCGGACTAAATGAATACCTTTTTGGGGTTGTTTCCCCCCAAAGAAACAATCGCTCACTTGAATTTGCAAATCGTCCTCTTTTCTCAAAAGATCTGGGCAAAAAGGCATTTTTTTATTCGTTGGATTAGGATTATTTATATATTCCACGACAGTTCGAAGTAAAATAAAAGACTTTGCCCTGCGAGATTTGTTGATCATTTGAAAATAGTTCCGGTTAGGTCGAAAATACTCCAGAATACTTTGGTTGGGGGGTACAAAAGTACGCCAATCTTTTTGGTTTTTCTTCCTAAAGAAATAGATATATCCGGGTAATATTCTCATAAAAAATCTTGTTTTCTTTTTTTCAATTTGAACTAGTCCACCTATTTTACTTTTTTTCTTAATGGTTATTTGTGTATCTGGTCGAATAATACTATTTTTTTGTATCATTTTTTTTGAGTATTTTTCGAAAAAAAAAACTTCTTCGGGGATGAGAGCATATTTGTTGGGTAAATCCTTATATTCTGAGCTAGGAGTCTTGTATTGGGAGTTATTCCATAAAAAAAAAACCACATTTCTAGGCAAAAAACCACTTCTGGGTATCTTCAGAAAACCTTTTGGAGAAACTTGATTTTCCTTTTTCCTTTTTTTTTTTCTTTTTGAAGCATAAAACAAAGGAACTAGGAGTTGATTTTTATGTTTTTTACCTTGAATATTGAAATTCTCTAAGAAAATCGGGACAGAGATAGAGTTTTTGTTTAATTTAGTTTGTTCTGATTCAATAAATCTATTTTGTTCTTCTTTTTCAGGAAATTGAAAGTAAACGTGATTAGATTGCTTTTGATTTACATAAGAGTCGAAAGAATTTTTCTGTTTGGTAAGAAAAAGTGGAATAATTATTTGATCTTGATCTTGGGCAAAAGGAAAAAAAAGCACTGTCCTTGGTTTGTATATACCTCCCGATAATGTCCACAAATGAGCCACTCCAAGTGTCAAATGAACATTACCCCGTGTATATTTAGGCGCATGCCAGACCAAAGCACTCCAGTGCATTTCTCCACTAAGTTCCGAATATACATGTTTAAGTGCCTTTTCTCTTAAAAAAGAGGTGTTAGTTCGAAAATCACTAATAAGTTGCTCCGATTCTACGTATTGGTAATTTTGAACAAAAAGCCAACTTTTAGGTGGAATGAGGGAGTAATCAACCTTATCACCACCATCATCAATAATTATAAATAAATTTTTACGACACATATAAGCGGGGTGTCCCAAAAAAGTACGCGTAGGATAAACCAAATTCGAATTAAAGTGAACTCTTCCATTGAAAGGGGCTCGTATTGTTCCTGCGATATTACCCGTAAAAACTCCTCCGGTATGAAAAGTCCGTAATGTTAATTGAGTTCCCGGTTCTCCGATAGATTGGCCCGCAATAAGGCCTATCGCTTCTCCTAATTCGACCAAATTGTTGTGACTAAGATTCCGCCCATAACAGAATTGACAAATCCAAGATAGACTTTTGCAAGTAAAGGGGGTCCGTATAGATATTGTTTGGATCAGAAGATTTCTGAATTGATTAGCAAGTCTATAACTGATATCTTGGTTGCGCGTGGCAATACACCTTCGATTTATATATACATTAGTTGCCAAAACACGACCTGTTATTTTTTGTAAAAAAGCGGTCTCGTCTATTTTTTTTTTGCTTTGAATAGGGCTGAACAAAATACCTTCGGTTGTACCACAATCTATTTTGCGTACAACTATATGTTGAACTACTTCAACAAGTCTACGTGTAAGATATCCGGCGTTTGCTGTTCGTACAGCAGTATCCACAACTCCTTTACGAGCTCCGTAAGAAGATATAATATATTCCGTTAACGAGAGCCCCTCTTGGAAATTGCCTTGAATGGGTAGATCCACAATTTTTCCTTGGGGATCTGACATTAGTCCTCGGATACCTAGTAATTGATGAATCTGAGATTTATTTCCTCTAGCTCCTGAGAAGGACATCATGTAAACAGGATTCGAGGAGTCTATTATTTGAAATTTTGGATGCATTTCTTCTTTCAAATATTCACTTGTAATATGCCATCTTTCCATTAATTGCCGCAATGTTTCTACCGTGTGCAAATTGCCATAAAGGTTTTGCTTTTCCGATAAAAAACTTTGTTGGTCTTCCTCTTTAACAAGCCATCCCTTGGACGGGGCTGCTAAAAGATCATCAATTCCTAACGAGAAAGATGCATTAGTAGCTTGGTAAAAGCCTAAAGTTTTCAATTGATCCAAAATATGCGATGTACAAGTCATTCCAAAGCGATCAATTAATCTTCTAATCAACTCTTTCATTGCGATTGTATCCATTTCTTTATTGTAAAAACGGGCTTGTTTTTTTCGTTTCATAAAGAGAAACCTCCAAACTTTTCTCAGCGGAATTCAACAAAGTATTTAAGCCCTCTTTTCGCGGGCTTCCCACAGTTTTGTTTAGCGCTGCATGAATCAAAGAATCATAAGAAACATCGCGTCAGGCTTGGTTTAAAAAACTGGCGTTGCTCGAGGGGATTCTGAAAGCTTTGAAAAAGCTAGAAAAGCATTTTTGATTTCTCGATTGAAAATAATACGGCCTACTGTTGTTCGAATGTATATAGTAAGCACTTTTCCTGATCGAGCTCGTTGGATTGTATAATGTTCATAGATTTGCTGGGATGTACCCAGGGATTGATATTGAAATTCAATGGGAACTTCTTGGTCTACTGAGGTAAGAATAGTTCCATTTACTACGTTCCATCTAAACCATAAAGAGTTTTTTAGAGATACTCGATTTTTTTGATAGGCTATGAACACGTCATCATAATTACAGAAACACAAATTTACCTCTGGTAAAAATTTCTTTGTTGGGTTAGATGGTCTGCACCTAAATTGAGAAATATTTCGGGGCTTCTCAGTTGTTAATATATAAAGTCCAAGGAGCATATCTTGTGTTGGTTTAGTAATAGGACTTCCATTACTTGGAGACAAAAGATTTGTATGAGAAAACATCAGTAAACGAGATTCCAAAATTGCTTCTATTGATAAAGGTAAATGAACAGCCATCTGATCTCCATCAAAGTCTGCATTAAACCCTGTGCAAACTGCCGGATGTAAACGAATGGCTCTCTCTTTTACTAAAATAGGTTGAAACGCAAGTATTCCAAATTTGTGTAAAGTAGGTGCCCGATTTAACAATACGGGATGTCCTAATAGAATTTGTTGAAGTATTTTCCAAACAACGGGTATCCTTCTTTGAATTAACAGCTTAGCAGCCCTTATATTGGCAACAACGCCGTGGCCAATTAAATTACGAATTAAAAAAGGTTGAAAAAGTTTGATTGCCAGTTCACGGGGTAATCCACATTGATGTAATGCAAGAGAAGGACCCACTACGATAACGGATCGCGCCGAGTAATCCACTCTTTTTCCAAGTAAATTTGCGCGGAATCTCCCTTCCTTGCCCGCAATAACGTCCGAAAACGATTTATACGGCCTATTACGGAAGTGGTCTTTCCTTGGTTGTCCACTTTTACCACTATCTAGAAGCGCATCTACAGCTTCTTGGAGTAATCGTTTTTGAAGTGTCAGGAAATCTCCTGTTGAGTAGAAAGGACCCCCTTGTATTTCGAAACTATTCTGAAGATTCTTATTCCGAAGAATAACCTTTTGATAAAGTTTATTAAAATCTGACTCAACAACAACCTGTTCACCCAAAACAAAAATAGGTCGTAGTTCCGGAGGGAGAACTGGTAATAGACATAGAACCATCCATTCCGGATTTATTTTTGCCTGTATCAAGTATTTAGCGAATTTTATGCGTTTGACCAAAAAATTCTTTCTTTTTTCTATTTTGTTTTTTCTCTTTTGGATTCGGTGATTCTTTAAGAGCTTCCTCCATTCCATATATGAATGATTTAGAAGAGCTCGTAGATTTAATCCAATTAGTTGTTTTTGTATACTGGTTCCCCCGGTAGCTAATTCTCTTTCTTGGAATTCTACAAAATTCCAACCAGAAATATAAGGGACAAGAATTTCCATCCAGGATGTAATTTCCCCGTGTTGTAATAGACCCCGGAATCGCAATATAGTAGGTTTGTTAGCCGCGGGCCTAGCAAGAAAAAGATTTAGATAGGTTTTTTAGAATCCTCCCCTTAGAATCGGACGTGAAAGTTACCATTCATCCGGCTCAAGTCACTATCAAAAGTCTTGATAAACTTTTTTCTCGTAAAAACTAACCAAAAGGTTACTCGTTGCTCAAGTTCTAAGTAAACGATCTTTTTTGTTGCCTAAAACTAAAAACTATAGAAATTTTGAGCAGTCTCTTCCCATCTTTTTTCAAAGAAAAAAGTTTCGACTCGTCTGAAACTAACTCATAAGGTTTGTTTATGTCGTTCGTTCTATTGGTCTTTTAGGTTTCTGCTCTACTTCGATGGCTAGAAGACTAACGAAAGCCTATATGCAATGACTAGACTTCGAAAACCATTTTGCCCGGAATAATGTGTTTCGAGGTAGTTTCCACGAAATTGGCTGATTCCGACGAAAATATGTGTTATTTGAGCGAAGCCAAAAAAAGCAGTTCGATATAATGAAATATCTCAACCTTAGACTAAAATCTCTTTTTCAACTTTTTTTTTTTTGAAATCTAAGCTTCATGCTACTCATAAGGATTAACATGTCAGACTTAAGAACATCCTAAAAAAAAAGGATGACAGTTTTTTTTTTCTGTATAATTGGAACTTCTGATAAAATCACACATTGCAGTATACTAGGTCTTTTATTTCGGAATTTTGTTTTCCTATTAGAGTCGCGATGTAACTGGGGACACGCTTGATATACCATATATGAGTCACTGGACTTGCCAATTTAATGTATCCCATTCGATATCTTCGAATTCGCGAATCCATAAACTCAACCCCGCAATGTTCACACAGACTGGAGTCGTTTGTCTTTTTACGGTCAACAAAGGCGAAGCCTTTCTTATCTTCTCCGAACTTGTTTTCGCAAGCATAAATTTGACTTTTCACGGGTCCAAAAATTCGTTCACAAAACAATCCGTTTCTTTCTGGTTTATTTGTTGCTAAGTCGATAGTCTTGGGATTAGTAACCTCCCCGATTCTTTTTCCGTTTGGTAAAATGGTTCCAGACCAAACGCGAATCTGCTCGGGAGAAACTAATGTAATTTTAAGTTTTTGATGTTCTTTTTGTGAGTCAATCATACAAAACTTTGCTTGATTTAGACTTCGATTCTATCTACATTAAAGTATTTCCCTGATATAATAGTGTGATTCAAATCTAAAGCTAAGGAATTTAATTCTTTACTAAGGACCCGAAAAGATTCTGTAGCGCTGTCGGCTTTTGGTACTGAATGACCATCCAAAATGGATCTAAGTATCTTCTTACGAGCCCTCATATGGTCGGCTTTGACAGTAAGCATCTCCCGTAGAACATAAGCGACGCCAAAACTTTCTAAAGCCCAAACTTCCATTTCTCCTAGCCGTTGACCCCCTCCTTTCGATTTTCCTTGGACGGGTTGTTGTGTAATTCGTGCATAATTTCCAGTCGAACGTGTATGCATTTTATCATTAACTTGATGGATTAATTTAAGGATATAAGCGTTTCCTGTTGTTACAGGTTGCTCGAAAATTTCTCCCGTTATTCCGTCAAATACTTGTGTTTTTCCGAGATGCTCGAGCTCAAAAACCCACGGATTAGCCGTTTGTTCACTAGCTTTATAAAGTTCATAAAAAACTAGTTTTCTTGAAGCTTCTTGCTCATATCTTTCGTCGAAGGGCGGTATTCTATAATGTTTGTTCATTAGAGTCCCCGCTAAACCGAGCAAACATTCAAAAATCTGTCCTACGTTCATTCGGGAGGGTACACCCAAAGGATTCAATACCATATCCAGGGGTATCCCGTTTTGTAAAAAGGGCATATCTTGCCTAGATAATACAATGGAAACAATCCCCTTATTGCCGTGCCTCCCAGCTACTTTATCACCTACTTGTATTTTACGTTTTTCTAAAAGATATACGTAGACTTTTTCCGAATCACTAGATAAATTGTAATTATTTAGTTGATACACTTTTTCCAAAACATCCTCTGCTTCATCATAAATATCCTCTGTATCATCATCTTGATGGCCTTTTTCCAAATCATCTTTGCAAAACGCTTGGAGCTTGGACCAATTCACATCAATAACTCGACCTTTTCCATTTGCTCTTAGACAAGTTTCTTTTATAGGAGAAGTAAAAAAAAGATCTTGTAATAATCTTAACTCTGGAAAACGGGAGAAATCCTCTGAGGAGCGGGGTTTCAACTTGCCCACTAAAACATCACCCGGTTGTACCCACGAACCTACTCTAACAAGACCATTTTTGTCCAAATGACGAAGTGAATAAGTTGCTAATCGAGGTATTTCTCTCGTAATTTTCTCACACTCTGCTGTGCAAATTGTAGTCTCGTATCTTGTGATATGAAAAGAAGTAAAAATATCTTTGTATATCAAACATTCACTAATGAGAATTGCGTCTTCAAAGTTGTATCCTTGCCAAGGCATATAAGCTACTAAAATATTCTTTCCCAAGCAGATTTCTCCGCCTAGCGTGGCTGCGCCATCGGCCAGAATTTGCCCTTTTCTTACATATTTTCCTTGACTAACGTTAGTTTTTTGATGCATCAAAGTATTGCTATTAGAACGTTGATATATCTGCAATTCGGTTTGTGTCGTATTTCCTTTCAAAACGGAAACAATAGTTGCAGCATCACTATATTGAATCCTCCCCTCTTGCGTACTTATCGCTAAAGCTCCTGAGTCTAACGCTACTTGACCCTCCAAACCAGTTCCAACAATGCATTTTTCTGGTTGAACCGATGGAACTGCTTGACGCTGCATATTCGAACCCATTAGTGCACGGGTCGCATCATTATGTTCTAGAAAAGGAATCAGAGAAACTCCGATAGAAAAATATTGTAAAGGCAAAAAACTTCTAAAATGAATTTGTTCCCACGCAATAGATAGAAATTCTTGGTGATATTGCGTTGGCGTATTTTTTTTTTCTGGAATCTTTTGATCTACTGACAAACAATTTCCTAGAGCTATTCGGTAGTATACGTCTTCGCTTGGTGACAAATAGACAATTTTTTTTGCTTTTTGGTATTTTTTAGCTACCTTATAGAATGGACTTTCTAAAAAACCGAACTCATTAATCTTCGCAGAAATAGCTAGTGAGGCAATAAGTCCAGCATTTTGTCCTTCGGGCGTATTTATTGGGCAAAAACGCCCATAATAACTAGGATGAATATCCCGCGCACGAAAATTCGCGGTTCGTTCTGTTAAACCTCCGGGTCCTAAAAAACTGACTTTTCGCGCATGAAGTATTTCTGCCAACGAATTCGTTTGTTCCAAAAACTGAGATAGGGGATGTAATCCAAAAAAGTGTTTTAATGTTTTTGTTATTTGAGTGGAAACTAAAGGAATTTCTGGTAACATTATCCGTTTGTTCTTTTTTTTTCGTAACACTTCTGTTGTTTGCATTGTTTTTTGGATTAAAACCTTGACCCTATTTAGAGCTAGTCCAACTTCTTTTTTTAACAAATCTGCTACAGAAAAAAAACGTCGATTTTGAAGATGATCGATATTATCGACAGTACCTACTCCGTAACTGACTTTAATAAGGTAATCTATAATAGCTAATACATCTTGTGGTAATAAAAAAATTTCGTTATCAGGTATTTCAAGATTCAATTTTTTATTCAAGTTTCGTCGACCGATCCTTCCCAGTTTACATCTTTTTGAAAGAAAATTAGTAAACTTCTTATATAGAGACTCAGATAGAGATTCAGAAAAAACAAAATCATTATTATCACCCCTAGAGCCGAGTTCCTCATAAAACGTAAAAATGGCACCCTTTTTTCTCGAAAGTTTATGCTTCAGTTTTTCATTACAAATTAATCCCCAACCCTCAAATCCTTTTATATAGTAAGTATTTTTGAGAATTTCTTCAATATTGAGGCCCATAGCAAAAAAGAAGACTAGAATAGAAACTTTTTTTTTTCTGCTTATGCGAATCCATATATTTTGTTTTATATCGATTTCAAATTTCAATCTTCCTCCACAATCGGAAATTAGAGTGCTGGTATAGATATTTCCAGTCCGTTTTCGTTCCAAACTATAATAGATCCCGGGACTTCTTATTAGTTGATTAACCACAACTCGATAATTTCCGTTTATTAAAAATGTTCCATTGTTATTCATCAGAGGAATTTCGCCGAGATATATTATTTTTTTTTGTTTTATTTTGTTCCAGTAAATAAAAAATGCTGGTACAAACAATTTCGAGGAAAATGTAAGACGCTGATATACAGCATCTTTTTCTTTGATTGAAGGTTCGATTATTTTATAGTTTTTATCGAACAAAAACTCTACCTCCTTCTGGGTATTCTCAATTTTCGGGAACTTGACAAACTTGTCCAATAAATCGTATTCAATGAAACGACAAAACCCTTCCAATTGTATTTGCCCAAATTCTGGAATTGTAAACGTTTCTTTTTTTTCATCGAATTGCATTGGGAAGCCCCTATACGAAAATTTATTTTTTGATATTACATATATAGTATATTCTTTTTGGTTGGAAGATATTTTATGCAAAAGAGTATGAAAGCAAAAATGAAAAAGCTAAGAGACGCAAAAGAAGTATGGGACAGGCATTCAGCACAAATGAAATAAAAATCAATGGTTTTCAAAACCCCTTATTTTTTTGACTTTCATAGGTGCTTGAGACTAAACGAATTTTTTGATAGATTACTAGTTGAGAAAGTCACAAGAATTTGAACTATTCATATAGTAAATCACGCCTGATTGATGAAAAAGAATTCATTGGCATGGTAATGGTATCTTAATACTGTCGATTCGGCGGCATAGCCAAGCGGTAAGGCGGAGGACTGCAAATCCCCGATCCCCAGTTCAAATCTGGGTGTCGCCTAAAAAGGTCTCCCTAGATTTTTATTTTGTTTGTTAGGATCCAAAGTTGGGTTCACTTCTACTTTGCACTATCGTTAGTAGTTCTCTTATTATTATAGTAATCAAATTAGTGTTTTCATTTTTGTTCTGAAAAGGCTTATGAATATAGTGGATATTGCTTGGGCTGCGTTAATGGTAGTGTTTACTTTTTCCCTTTCACTCGTAGTTTGGGGAAGAAGTGGATTATAAGGTTTACTGGTTCGTTCATTGCAAATAATTTGTTTTGGTTAGAAGTAGAGAAGTAGTACAAAAGAAAGGTGTAAGAACCCTTTCTTTTGTACTACTTCTCTACAAAAAAGTAGATATCTCCCTAAAACTATCTACTACCGCTTTATTTTTCAGCTTTGAACTTACAGACGACTGGGGAGTGGGAAAAAGTCACTCTATTTCGAAAGCTCAATTGTTTTCGCTAATCGTTTTTACATAAATGATGATGAGAAAAGCCGTAGGAACTGAAATTAAAAGCGCAATAGCAATAAGTGCAAGAATATTGACTTCCATAATATCATTAATTAAATGTACTTTTTAGGTAACTTTGTTTAAGATTGATGTCTTGGGACGGATTTATGGTTGATGCAAACATTTCATTTTCATGAAAGATCAAATCTTTGGTATTAAAAACACCATATTATACCAAAAAAATAGTTGTTTTTTCCAGTATATTCTGAAATTCAATAAATATTAAGAAATAAGATGAAGGGATCATTTTTCATGTCCAAGCTTTTTTATTTTGTAAAATAAGTTTACTTTTTCTGACGATATATCAAAGATATATGCTTTGATATGAGAATTTATATGGCGTTTTCAAGTATCATAAATTAGTTTAATGAGAAAAAAGCGAGTAAGCACATTACGTGTAACAGTACCTTTTTTTTTTTTTCTTTTCTCAAAAACGTTTGTCAAATAAAAAGGAGTGCTTTTTTATGTCCCGTTATCTAGGACCTCGTTTCAAAATAATACGCCGCCTTAAAACATTACCAGGACTCACTAGTAAACGACCCAAATATAAAAAGCGTGTCCGTCGATCTTCTAGACCCTGGTGGAAAAAATCTCAGCATCTTGCTTGTTTACAAGAAAAACAAAAAATCCGTTTTCATTTTGGATTAACAGAACGACAGTTACGTCAGTATGTTCAGATTGCTAAAAAAGTTCAGGGGTCGACGGGGCAAGTTCTTTTACAATTACTCGAAATGCGTTTAGATAACATTCTTTATCAGTTGGGCTTGGCTGGTACCATCCCTGGAGCCAGACAATTAGTTAATCATAGACATATTTTGGTGAATGATTATGTAGTTAATATACCGAGTTATCGGTGTAAACCCCAGGATGTTATAACTATCAAAGGGAAAAACCCCGACCAGCTGAAAACTATCATAACTAGAAATAGGAATAAGGCTCGGGAAAAGAAAATTCCATATCATTTGACTCTGGATTTATCACAAAATAAAGGAATAGTTAATAAAATAATAGATAGAAAAGATATTCAATTGAATATTAAAGAAATGTTAGTTATAGAATATTATTCTCGCCGAATTTAAATCAAGGGGAATATTTTTGGACATTGATCTTACGTAGTAAAGATGAAAAGTAAGATACGGAAAGAGAGGGATTCGAACCCTCGGTAGACATAAGTCTACATAGCAGTTCCGATGCTACGCCTTGAACCGCTCGGCCATCTTTCCTTTAATCTTGAAAAAAAAAAAGCAAAAAACCATTTTTTTTGCGAAAATTGACGTTCTTAGTTCTTAGTCAACCCTTATAGGCTTGGCTTAAAACTTATTTTTACGCATTTCAATATAAATTTGTGGAATTTTAAAGTAAATGAAGTAAAAAAACAAATTGAAATTTGACTATGCCTAGATCTCAAAAAAATAAAAATTTTCTTGATAAAACGTTCACTATATTAGCAGATATCATCTTGCGAATAGTCCCTATGGCTCCGACTGAAAAAAAAGCATTTGCTTATTATAGAGATGGTGTGATTTGTGTGTGGGTTTACTTTTTGTTTTATTTTGTGTGGGGGTTGACTTTTTTGTTACTATTAATAGTTTTCATGTTCATTCAAAAAAAATTTGGATTATCAAGAAAAAAAAAAAAACGAAAGCTTATGCTTAGTGAAGGTGAGTTTTGGAAGCAACTCCTTCTGTCATGTATTTCCGATTAAAGCACCCTTAAATGGCCCAATCTCTATGCAGGAGATTGCAGTATCAAGCGAAAGGATACCTGTTGTATTTTATAAATCCTCCAATAGGTGTGCGTAAAGGGAGAAGCACTACGTATGGGAATCGACAAAACAAAAGTTTCGTTAGAATTAAAAAGTTAGCCACACGATCCTTTATGAGGGTTAGTTAGTCTGGTCGGGACAACCAAAAACCATCTCGTTTGTACTTCGAATACCGATAGAACCACCGGGATCTGTTGGAGTGATTAAATCTAATTCCCTCGGAACTACTTAGTGATAAGAACAAACCAATTTTGATAGGTTCTTTTTTAGTACGAGACTTTATTCAAAGAATCTTTCTTTTTGAAAGGGATGGCTAGAAATTGCTGACGAATAGAATACGCTAGCCCCTGCGCTGTAAACTGAGAACAGCAATTTTTTGTATTCTTCCTATTACAAGGGAGAAGCCGTGTGAGATGAGAGTCTCATGTACGGTTTTGAACCGGAGATCTTTCTCGTTGAATGAATCGAGAAAACGAACGACCGTGACGAATGTCAGCACAATCAGAAGGAGAATATGCGGAAGCTCTTCAAAATTATTATGAAGCGATGCGTTTGGAAATAGATCCTTATGATCGAAGCTATATACTTTATAATATAGGTCTTGTGCATACAAGTAACGGGGAACATGCCAAGGCTCTAGAATATTATTTCCAGGCATTAGAACGAAATCCAATCTTACCGCAAGCTCTTAATAATACAGCCTTGATCTGCCATTACGTGCGTCTATCCGCACAATAGAATTAGTTAGTTAATGCCTAAAAAGAGAAAGGTTTTCTACATACGGATCGTTGCTCTTTTCTAAGTAATGATTGGGTTCTTATTAAGCTGTAGTTAATAAAAAAAGGCCCTTTTCTCACGCCCGGGTGGATAAAAAAACTTGATATTCCATGGAGAAGATAATTCAAAATCTAAGGTGAAAAGCACCATAAGGATCAATTTTGTTTTTTGGGATTGATACAATGAAATCTGCTTGCAAAAAATGTGACATTTACTCATGTAATAGAGTATATTCATTCAGAAATATTGTGCAGTGGTGTAGTATTAGATCCTAAAGAGACTCTTTTGCTGAGAGAAATCTTTTTTTTTCTTAATTCTATACGGGGATAGTTACTTTTCACAAAGGCTTCTATTTTGATCAGGCCGATTTTTAGCCTGAAGCTGCTATTTTTCTCCCTGAGAGTAGGATAAAAGAAAAAATGAAATAATCAAAAGGGAAGTTTGAAACTTCTGTCATTTACTTTTTAGGATCCTTTGATCAGCGCTTTTTTATATAGGACTAAAAAATAGATGATCGAGCCGTATGAGGTAGGAAACTCTCAAGTACGGTTCTAAGGGAAGGATTGATCTATTCCGACCGAGGAGAACAGGCTATTCAACAGGGGGATCCCGAAACCGCGGAAGTTTGGTTCGATCAAGCTGCAGAGTACTGGAAACAAGCTATAATGCTTGCTCCGGGGAATTACATCGAGGCACAAAATTGGTTAAAGATTACAGGGCGTTTTGGTTGAATTATAAAAACACCCCCTACCCAGTAAGGGGGTTCCAAGAAACCTTTCTGCTTAATAGATTTTATAGCTGATTTGTTCTATTTGTTTATTGGCCTGCTTTTCGCCCATGTATTGTTGATTCTGTTAGAATCCGTTAATATGAAAATAAATAAATAAAAAAATAGTAAAAAAAATAGTCCATTAAGCGCCTTTTGTAATATGTCATAATAAAAAGGAATACCTGCTTCAGATCCACTTTCCTTTTCGAATCGTTCTAGTTTTCAAAAATTCAAACTAACCAAAGAGTTGGATTGAGATGTATTTCTCAGAACTTAACTAAGCCCTGTTGGCAGGTTTATAAAATCTCTTTTTTGTTTTGTCGTGAACAAGGAGAACTCCATGATTATACGCTCACCGGAATCAGAAGTTAAGATTGTGGTAGAGAAGGATCTTATAAGAACTTCATTTGAAAAATGGGCTAACCCAGGACATTTTTCAAAAACGCTATCAAAAGGTGATCCAGAAACTACCACTTGGATCTGGAACTTACATGCAGATGCTCACGATTTTGATAGCCATACAGAGGATTTGGAAGAAATTTCTCGTAAAGTTTTTAGCGCTCATTTTGGTCAATTAGCCATCATTTTGACTTGGCTCAGTGGGATGTATTTTCATGGGGCCCGTTTCTCCAACTATGAAGCATGGCTTGCCGATCCTGTTCGCATAAAACCTAGTGCTCAAGTAGTTTGGCCTATAGTAGGTCAAGAAATATTGAATGGAGATGTCGGTGGAGGTTTTCGGGGAATACAAATAACATCTGGGTTTTTTCCTCTTTGGAGAGCGGCCGGGATAACTAATGAATTGCAACTTTACTGTACTGCAATTGGTGCATTGATCTTAGCGGCACTAATGCTGTTTGCTGGTTGGTTTCATTATCACAAAGCTGCTCCAAAATTAGTTTGGTTCCAACAAGTGGAATCCATGTTAAACCATCATTTAGCGGGATTATTAGGGCTTGGTTCTCTATCTTGGGCAGGACACCAAATTCACGTTTCTTTACCAATTAACCAACTCCTAGATGCTGGGGTGGACCCGAAAGAGATACCGCTTCCTCATGAGTTTATTCTGAATCGGGATCTTTTAAATCAACTTTATCCTAATTTCGCTAAAGGATTGATCCCCTTTTTTATACTCGATTGGTCGGAATATTCCGAAATTTTAACTTTTAGGGGAGGACTAAATCCAATAACAGGGGGGTTGTGGCTGACTGATACCGCGCATCATCATTTAGCTATTGCAGTTCTTTTTATAATAGCCGGTCATATGTATAGAACTAATTGGGGTATTGGTCATAGCCTCAAAGATATTTTAGAAGCGCATAAAGGTCCTTTTACGGGGGAGGGTCACAAAGGTCTTTATGAAATCTTAACTACCTCGTGGCATGCTCAATTAGCTATTAACTTGGCTCTTTTAGGCTCTTTAACTATTATTGTAGCCCACCATATGTATTCTATGCCCCCTTATCCCTATTTAGCTATTGACTATGGTACCCAACTTTCTTTATTCACACATCACTTATGGATTGGTGGATTCATAATTGTTGGTGCCGCTGCACATGCAGCCATTTTTCTAGTAAGAGACTATGACTCAACAACTTCATACAACAGTTTACTCGATCGTGTTCTTCGACATCGTGACGCAATTATATCACACCTGAACTGGATATGTATATTCCTAGGCTTTCATAGTTTTGGTCTGTATATTCATAATGATACTATGAGTGCTTTAGGACGCCCTCAAGATATGTTTTCTGACACTGCCATACAATTACAACCTATTTTTGCTCAATGGATACAAAACACTCACGTTACAGCACCGAATCTAACGGCTCCTGCCGCAACAGCAAGCACCAGTTTAACTTGGGGTGGTGGTGATCTTGTAACAGTAGGTACCAAAGTTGCTTTGTTACCTATCCGGTTGGGAACGGCGGATTTCTTGGTCCATCATATTCATGCATTTACTATTCATGTAACTGTATTAATCCTACTCAAAGGTGTTTTATTTGCACGCAGTTCCCGTTTAATACCTGATAAAGCAAATCTCGGCTTTCGATTTCCTTGTGACGGTCCCGGAAGAGGAGGAACGTGTCAAGTATCTGCTTGGGATCATGTTTTTTTAGGGTTATTTTGGATGTACAATTCAATTTCTGTAGTCATTTTTCATTTTAGTTGGAAAATGCAGTCGGATGTTTGGGGTACTATAAACGATCAGGGAGTAGTAACTCATATCACAGGAGGAAACTTTGCACAAAGTTCCGTTACTATTAACGGGTGGCTCCGTGACTTTCTTTGGGCGCAGGCCTCTCAAGTAATACAATCATACGGTTCTGCATTATCCGCATATGGTCTTCTCTTTTTGGGTGCTCATTTTGTTTGGGCTTTTAGTTTAATGTTTTTATTCAGCGGTCGTGGATATTGGCAAGAACTCATAGAATCAATTGTTTGGGCTCATAACAAACTGAAAGTTGCTCCTGCTATCCAGCCCAGAGCCTTGAGCATTGTACAAGGGCGTGCTGTAGGGGTGGCTCATTACCTTCTGGGAGGAATCGTCACAACTTGGGCGTTCTTCTTAGCAAGAATTATTGCAGTAGAATAACGGTGGATATAAAAAAAGATTATGGCATCAAGATTTCCGAAGTTCAGCCAAGGTTTGGCACAAGACCCGACTACTCGTCGTATTTGGTTTGGTATTGCAACAGCACATGATTTTGAAAGTCATGATGATATTACTGAAGAACGCCTGTATCAGCAAATATTTGCTTCTCACTTTGGTCAATTAGCGATAATCTTTCTATGGACTTCTGGAAATTTATTTCACGTGGCTTGGCAAGGCAATTTTGAAACTTGGGTAAACGATCCCTTACATATAAGACCTATTGCTCATGCTATTTGGGATCCACATTTTGGTCAACCGGCTATAGAAGCTTTTACCCGAGGAGGCGCTCCTGGTCCAGTCAATATTGCTTATTCCGGTGTTTATCAATGGTGGTATACAATTGGTTTACGTACTAATGAAGATCTTTATATCGGAGCTCTTTTTCTAATGTTCTGTTCTGCCTTATTTTTAATAGCAGGTAGATTGCATCTACAGCCGAAGAGGAAACCGAGTGTTTCGTGGTTCAAAAACGCTGAATCACGTCTAAATCATCATTTGTCAGGACTTTTTGGAGTTAGTTCTTTAGCTTGGACGGGACATTTAGTCCATGTAGCTCTTCCAGAGTCTAGAGGGATACATGTGAGATGGACTAATTTCTTGAATGTTTTACCCTACCCTCAAGGTTTAGGACCCCTTTTCGGAGGTCAGTGGATTTTGTATTCTCAAAATCCTGATTCTAGTAGTCATTTATTTGGTACTTCTGAGGGAGCTGGAACTGCTATCCTAACTCTTCTTGGGGGATTTCATCCACAAACTCAAAGCTTATGGCTGACTGATATAGCTCATCATCATTTAGCTATCGCATTGGTCTTTTTGATTGCCGGTCATATGTATAGAACTAATTTTGGTATCGGACATAGTATAAAAGATATTTTAGAGGCCCATACTCCTCCGAGAGGCTTTTTGGTCCGCGGACATAAGAGTCTTTATAACACAATAAATAATTCTCTTCACTTTCAATTAGGTCTTGCTTTAGCTTCTTTAGGGGTGGTTACTTCTTTGGTAGCTCAACACATGTATTCTTTACCTGCCTACGCGTTCATAGCACAAGACTTCACCACCCAAGCTGCATTATATACTCATCACCAATACATTGCCGGGTTTATAATGACAGGGGCATTTGCTCATGGAGCCATTTTTTTTATTAGGGACTATAATCCGGAGCAAAATAAGGATAACGTTTTAGCAAGGATGTTAGAGCACAAGGAAGCTATAATATCTCATCTAAGTTGGGCTAGTTTATTTCTCGGTTTCCATACTTTAGGACTCTATGTTCATAACGACGTTATGTTAGCTTTTGGTACTCCGGAAAAACAAATATTAATCGAACCCATATTTGCTCAGTGGATACAATCTGCTCACGGAAAATCTTTCTATGGATTTGATGTACTCTTAGCTTCAACAAAAGATCCAGCTTTTGTTGCGGGCAAAAGCTTATGGCTACCAGGTTGGTTGAAAGCTGTTAATGATAATAAGAATTCACTATTCTTGACGATTGGTCCTGGAGACTTTTTGGTTCATCATGCTATTGCTTTAGGTTTGCATACGACTACATTGATTTTAGTCAAAGGTGCTTTAGACGCGCGTGGTTCTAAACTAATGCCCGATAAAAAAGATTTTGGTTATAGTTTTCCTTGTGATGGCCCTGGTCGAGGCGGTACTTGTGATATTTCGGCTTGGGATGCCTTTTATTTAGCTGTTTTTTGGATGTTGAATACAATTGGGTGGGTTACTTTCTATTGGCATTGGAAACATATTACTTTATGGCAGGGTAATGCAGCACAATTTAATGAATCTTCCACGTATTTAATGGGTTGGTTACGAGATTATCTCTGGTTAAATTCTTCCCAACTTATTAACGGGTACAATCCTTTTGGTATGAATACTTTATCCGTCTGGGCCTGGATGTTTTTATTTGGACATCTTGTTTGGGCCATTGGATTTATGTTTCTTATCTCTTGGCGCGGATATTGGCAGGAGCTTATTGAAACTCTTGTATGGGCTCACGAACGAACACCTTTGGCTAATTTAGTCCGGTGGAAAGACAAACCTGTAGCCCTTTCTATTGTCCAAGCACGATTAGTTGGATTAGTTCACTTTTCCGTGGGTTATATTTTCACTTATGCGGCCTTCTTAATTGCTTCAACATCAGGTAAGTTTGGCTAATTATTGATTACCCTTAGAAAACAAAAGCAAAATTCAAAAGAATCTCTTCATCTAAAATATGATTTAAATATAGTATATTGTCGTCGTATGGCAAAAAAAAGTCTCATTGAAAGAGAGAAGAAAAGGCAACGACTGGAACGGAAATATCGTGTGATTCGGGATTTTTTGAGAAAAAAGAAAAAAAAAGTTTTATCTTTAGACGAAAAAAGGGACATTCAGAGTAAATTACAGGCTTTGCCGCGTAATAGCGCGCCAACGCGTCTTCATCGGCGCTGTTTTTTGACCGGAAGACCCAGAGGGAATTATCGAGACTTTTGTGTGTGTAGACACGTTTTTCGTAAGAAAGCTCATGCTTGCTTATTACCTGGTATAACAAAATCCAGTTGGTAGACTCCCCGTGGGTATAGGTATACCTCCAAAAATCTAATGTGATAAGCAAACTTTTATTGTCCCCTTCCTTCTAGGAAGGGGATAATAAAGGAACAGAAACAAAGTATATAACAGAAACAAAGTATATGTGCTTTATTTGTGCTTTCTATTTTGGGTACTTGCTTTTATCTTTAGACGAGATCAAAAAGAAAGAAAAATAATATTTGTGCGCGGAGTAGAGTAGTCTGGTAGCTCGCAAGGCTCATAACCTTGAGGTCACGGGTTCAAATCCCGTCTCCGCTAGAACAAGTAGAGTTCAAAAGCCTAATCGGAATTGCACAACAAAAAGAAAGGTTCAAAAACGAAAATCAAAAATCGGCGGGGTGATATAAATATTAGTGTAGTGTTAATAAGTGTTAGTGCGGATAGCGGGGATCGAACCCGCGTCTTCTCCCTGGCAAAGAGAAATTTTACCATTCAACCATATCCGCAAATTCGATTTTGTAAAATTAGTAATAGTAGAGGCCTTTCAGCTAAACCCCCCAGGGCCGTTTTTAGCTTTTTATAGCTTTGATAAACCTTTTTTGGAGTTGGAACGGGGGGGGGTGCTAAATTGAAGATTTATTAGTCCAGATTTCACTTTAAAAAATGAAGGAATTAAGGATACCCACAAAAAGGACCAATGCAATCCATAACGAGACACCCGAAAATATAATATTTTTATTACTTGACCAACCCTCTGGAGAGGCAAACGCAACGGGTACACCAATAATTAATAAAAATGAAATCGCGATTAAAGCAAACATACTCAATTGGAAAACAATAGTCATCTTTTTTAAAAATGATTTCTGCAAAATAAATATTTTCTACATAAACAGGCTAGAAATAGGATGTATTTCTATTTCTAGCTTGTTTTACCATTTAATCCTAATCTTTTTTTATGTAGACTCAAAAATCGGATGACTGAAGTGAGACAATCGTTCTTTTTTTGAAAATCGGCGATCAGTATTTTTCACGGTCTAACGGATTTTTCCCTGGGATATTCTGAGCATAGAATATCCGCTCCTGGGGGAGAGATGGCCGAGTGGTTTATGGCTCCGGTCTTGAAAACCGGCATGGTGAAAACTATCGAGGGTTCGAATCCCTCTCTCTCCTTTTATTTTTTGTTCATTTTATTGAATGCTTTTTTTAGTTAAGAGGAGTCATAAAAAGGACGGGTTCTAAATCGCGATCAATTCCTTTTTCAAAACCTGCTGCGGCTGCACGAGCGCGACCTGCATGCCACAAATGACCTACAAAGAAAAAAAATCCTAGAACAAAGTGAGAAGTTGCTAACCAACTTCGAGGAGAAACAAAATTGACTGCATTTATTTCAGTAGCTACACCGCCTACTGAATTTAAAGAGCCTAAAGGAGCATGCGTCATATATTCGGCCGAGCGTCGTTCTTGCCAAGGTTGTATATCTTTTTTTAATTTACTCAGGTCTAAACCATTAGGACCCCTTAACGGTTCTAACCAGGGGGCACGAAGATCCCAAAAACGCATGGTTTCTCCTCCGAAGATAATCTCTCCGGTAGGAGAACGCATAAGATATTTACCCAAACCGGTTGGTCCTTGAGCAGATCCTACGCTAGCTCCAAGACGCTGGTCTCGGACTAGAAAAGTAAATGCTTGAGCCTGAGAAGCTTCTGGCCCAGTGGGCCCGTAGAATTCACTTGGATACGCTGTATTATTAAACCAAACAAAGCAGCAAGCGATAAAACCAAAGACAGAGAGAGCACCTAAACTATACGATAAATAAGCTTCGCCAGACCATACAAAGGCGCGACGAGTCCAAGCAAAAGGTTTAGTTAAGATATGCCAGATACCGCCAAAGATACATATGGAACCCAACCAGAAATGTCCTCCAATTAGATCTTCTAGATTGTCCACACTAACGATCCAACCCTCTCCTCCAAAAGGAGATTTCAGTAAATAACCGAAAATAATGTTGGGGCTAAGAGTCAAATTTGTGATTTTTCTAACATCTCCTCCACCTGGAGCCCAGGTATCGTATATACCGCCGAAAAACAAAGCTTTAAATACGAGAAGAAAAGCGCCAGCACCCAGTAGAATGAGGTGAATACCCAAAATGGTGGTCATTTTATTCCTATCTTTCCACGTGTAACCAAAAAAAGGAAAAGATTCTTCTAAGGTTTCAGGACCTATAAGCGCATGATAAATACCACCAAAGCCTAAAACTGCGGATGAAATTAAATGGAGTACTCCCGACACAAAATAAGGAAACGTGTCCACGATTTCTCCACCCGGACCTACTCCCCATCCTAGAGTGGCGAGATGAGGAAGTAAAATTAATCCTTGTTCATACATCGGTTTTTCCGGTATAAAATGAGCTACTTCGAAAAGGTTCATTGAACCTGCCCAGAATACAATTAATCCAGCATGAGATACGTGAGCTCCAAGTAATTTACCCGATAAATTTATGAGTCTGGCATTGCCGGCCCACCACGCAAAACCCGTAGTTTCTTGGTCACGACCGGCTAAAGTAAGAGTTCCGTTAAAGAGCGTTTCCACGGGGTAAAACCTCCTCGGGGAATATAAGGTTTTCATGGGGCTGATCTTGAGCTGCCATCCAAGCGCGAATACCTTCGTTCAAGAGGATATTCTTCGTATAGAAAGTCTCGAATTCAGGGTCTTCCGCTGCACGTATTTCCTGAGAAACAAAATCGTAGGCACGTAAGTTTAAAGCTAGACCAACTACTCCAATGGCGCTCATCCATAAACCAGTCACCGGCACAAATAACAAGAAAAAATGTAACCAACGTTTATTTGAAAAAGCAACTCCAAAGATTTGGGACCAGAAGCGATTAGCAGTAACCATGGAGTAAGTTTCTTCCGCTTGAGTTGGGTTGAAAGCACGGAACGTATTTGCACCATCCCCGTCTTCAAACAAGGTATTTTCTACGGTTGCACCGTGAATAGCACAAAGAAGAGCAGCACCTAAAACTCCAGCAACTCCCATCATGTGAAATGGGTTCAAGGTCCAATTATGGAAACCTTGGAAAAAAAGGATAAATCGGAAAATTGCGGCGACTCCGAAGCTAGGCGCAAAAAACCAACCGGACTGGCCTAACGGATAAATCAAAAAAACCGAGACAAAAACAGCAATTGGAGCAGAAAACGCAATAGCATTATAAGGTCGTAATTGTACAGATCGAGCAAGTTCAAATTGACGTAGCATGAACCCTATTAGACCAAACGCGCCGTGCAGAGCGACAAAGGTCCATAGGCCACCTAATTGGCACCAACGAGTAAAATCTCCCTGCGCTTCCGGACCCCATAATAGCAGAAGCGAATGAGCTAAACTATTAGCCGGAGTAGAAACTGCAGCTGTTAAAAAATTACAGCCCTCTAAATACGAACTAGCTAAGCCGTGGGTATACCACGAAGTAACAAAGGTTGTCCCTGTAAACCATCCACCCAAAGCGAAATAAGCACAAGGAAAGAGTAAAAGGCCGGACCAACCTATAAAAACAAAACGGTCTCTGCGTAGCCAGTCATCCAGGATATCCAAGAATGTTTTTTCTTCTTTGGAAATTTTTCCAAATGCTATGGTCATAATCATTCTCCTTTTTTGTTAACTATTTTGTTCATTTTCGTTTTGAATAGTTCACAAAACGAAAATGAACAAAAATGTATTCATTCTTTGAAATAGAACTAAACTAGTAAATAATTCCACTGTAGTTTTCAGAATTGCCTATTTTGTTTGTTACTATTTCCAACCACTTTATAAGTCTACCGATTAATCTACTCTTATGTTTCTAAGAATCGATTGTATTCAAATATTGTTTCTGAATCAAAAAAAAATATATAAGTATATCTTTTTTTATTTTATTTTATTTTTCTTGAAAGAAGCGAGAGATATAGAGATACTTATCTAATTTACCATTATAACTAAAAAGAAAAAGTTGTTTCTTTTTAGTTTTCTACATTCTTTTGAATTTCAATTTCATTTATGAAAAAAAAGGTCTACCTCGCCTTAATAATAATTAGATCTCCAATTGTTTTGAATTGGCTTAAGCAAATTGGCTTAAGCCAATATAAATATATATATTTCGAATTGAAAAAAAAAAGCAACAAAGCCCTTTATCGGGGTTGAACCGATGACTTACGCCTTACCATGGCGTTACTCTACCGCTGAGTTAAAAGGGCTTGTTTAGCTTTGGTTAGTCTCCTAACTAAATATATGGTGAATGTACAAAAGAAGTGCATAACCAAGGATATGTTTGAGTTGAGCCAAAGGAAGATACAATTTGTTATTACGTTTATCATTCCTGGCGTAAGGGTGGTTATTCCCAGCAAAATCACCGTTGAATTTTCTTGGTCGCGTAAAGAAAAAAGCATATTATTTATATATATGTGTATATATAAAAGTGAACCAATTGAATTCATGCATTACAAAGACTTGCTCGATGATTCTTTCTTAACTTTTTTTTTTTTTTAGGAATTAGCAATTCTTCTTCTTACAAAGATGGTTTATCTATCTTTTGTAAGTAAAATCATAAACGTCGACTGGGTTTAATGTAAAACAATTTAGGCCAGGTTCGTTATTTTCATTTATCAAAAAAAAATTTGTGAAAAATCAATTGATTGTCAGAATTTGACAGGAAAGCAAACTGTGATTTTTGGTGATGCTACTCATGCTGCAGCAATAACGAAAATACTTGCACGATAAATGGGAATTCGTGTTAGTTGCACTGGTACGTATTGTAAACATGATGCTGAATGGTTCAAAGAGCAAATTCACGATTTTAGCGATGAAATACTGATAACGTAGGATCACGCTGAAGTAGGAGAAAAAATTGCTCGCGTTGGGCCATCTGCAATATTTGGCACTCAAATGGAGCGACATATTGGGATATACCCTGTGGCGTCATTTCTGCGCCGGTTCATATTCAAAATTTTCCTTTGGGATATCATCCTTTTACGGGTTATGAAGGTACAAATCAAATAGCTGATTTGGTTTATAACTCTTTTGCTTTAGGTATGGAAGATAATCTTCTAGATATTTAATTTGGAGGTCATGATACTAAAGAAGTTATCAATAAACCTCAAAATAATGGAGAGTTATCCTGGGATGCAGAAAATTTCTAAAAATACCTCGTTTTATCCCGGATAAAGTAAAGCGAAATACAGAAGATTTTGCACGGAATAATGGTATAGACAATATTACTGTTGAAGTAATGTATGCGGCTAAGGAAGTTTTAGGCAACTAACTGTCCTACAAGGTATAGACTTGGGTAGTTTTGTACGGAAAGGAACCTTCTAAGTAAAGCAAGGTTTAGTTTTTTTTTTTTAGCTTTTTTTTTGAAATTGAATTATTGCAACCTAGTTAGATCTAAATTCGACATAATTTTATTGATTACAAAAATCATTTTTTAGCCATATTACAACGACAACAAAAAGTGTTGTTTATTGATCATTTATTTTTTTTTAGTTGGGAATACCTTTTTTTCTTCAAAATTTGTCAAAAACTAATTCTATTTTTTGCAGTTATTTGTTTTACTGGATTTTTTCATCTTTGTGAAGGGTTGCTAACTCAATGGTAGAGTACTCGGCTTTTAAGTGCGACTCAATTTTTTTACATTTGGGCATCAAATCAACAATTTTGTTGATGGCATCGGTAACGGCCATAAAGCTCTGACTGATCCTATAAATTACAAGGAAAAAAGAGCATGTCATCTTTTGGAAAGGGTCCGGTTTTTATTCTTTTTTTTTTTTTTACAAAATCTCAGGAAAGAGAAGAAGACCGATTAAAGGACAATATTCTTGTAGTTAGGGGAGTCTATGGAAAAAGCTAAATAGCTTGAAAACGAAGAAGCTCGGATAAACGACAATCTGGTCCTCAAAAAATAGCGAGGAATTCCTTTTACTAATCAGAAGTTAAAAGCTTTTTAGTATCCGATTTGAGGGAGGTTTTTTTTTTATCAGAAATTGAACAATAGTCCTAAGGACTCGACAACTTTTGTGTAAAAAATTGAGTGTGCTGATCTTATATTTGTAGTCAGGAGAGCTTTCAGTTGTTAAAATAAAAGGATTTTTCCTTCATGCATAACGACAACGCATGGTGAATGAGATCAATGTTTTCCAGAATGCTAAATCCCCGTTCTATTCTACTCGACCAAACTAGATTGCACTGTGTTTTTAAACGTATTTTCATTCTCATTCTAAATGGTTATTTTATTTCAAAAAGATAACATACTTTACCAAGAATGTTTTTTATATCCGTTTTTGTTTCAGCACGCTTTTTACGTTATTGCTCAGAATCTTTTTTTTAGTTCACAAACCTCCTTAGAGGGCAGGGAGGATGCGTATCAAAAGTTCGACAGTTTTAGTTTTTTCGCTGTAAAGCGTTTAATTGGACGAATACATCAACAAAGTTCGCTTGTCGAAGACAAGACGAATGTTCCCGTTGAGCTTATAACAAAAGGGTTTCTTTTGGGCGTAGATGCTTTTGTTTCTACACGGTGGAAACGCTTTATTCGTATAGAGGGAGTGAATGAGCAGACAAAATTTCAATCGATTCATGCTGTTATTCCCTGTTTAGAAGAAACAACAATGTGTGCATATTATCCTTTAGGTGTAAGAATACCCTGCTTTGTTCATCCGGAGCTTTTAATACGTGTATTTTCTTGTTGGGTTAAGGATATTTGTTTTTTACACCTTTTAAGCTCGATCCTTTGTTTTTCACCGTTTTTGAAACTGTTGGATAAATCCAAATTTTTTAGATCCAAAGCCTTTTTTAGGTTAGTTCTGCTATTTTGGAACATTTTTGTTTCCAGGTGGGAGTTACTACAGATTTCTATTTTAAAAAAAAAAAGTTACCGCGCAAAATTGGAAACTTTTGTACTTTTTCTTGAACGAATGTTTTTTCATCGAAAGATGAAAAAGAAAAAACTTAAAAAAAAAGCCACACGCAATGGGTTCGCTGAAGTTTTTTTTTTCAGTAATTATATCAGATTTGGGAATAATTTGATTCTAATGGGAAATCCTTTTCTAGTAAATCAATTTAGATCTTTCCTTTCCTGTTTTTGGCAAACTTTGTTTTTTTTCTCCGACCCGTATGGTCTATTTTTTCATAAAATTTGTGAAAAAAATTTGACTTTTATAGGTTATTGTGTTGACATTCCAATCAAAAAATTTTTCTTTTGGATAAAGATGCCATATAATTTTGATCATGCAGAGTTCATTACCAGGGAGCTTAGTCCCAAAATTAGAGTCATTTCAATGATTGAGTTTTTGTCAATAGAGGGATTCTGCGACATTACGGGAAAACCAATTAGTAAGTTGTCTTGGATTCGTTTTACAGATGATTATATTTTTGATAGATACGATCGATCGTGGAAATTTATGTATTACTACTATAGTGGAGTAATAAACAAAGGAAGTTTGGATCGTGTAAAGTATATTCTATTATTTTCATGTTTGAAAACGTTAGCCTTGAAACATAAAAGTACGATACGTGTAGTTCGCAAAGAATTTGATGTTAAACTTTTTAACAAATTTTTTACAAAAAAATTGGAAGGAGAATTCTTTTTTTCATTTTTTGATCAAAAATTGGTGAAGTGGGTATCAAAAATTGACTTAGTTACAGAACGCTTTTGGCTTTTCAATATTTTGAACTTAGATTTTTTCCCGAAATCTTGGCAAAGAGAGCAGGATGTCGCGAAATTTTTTGATCTTGTTCGTCACAATTTTCTGCTTATTTTACAGAGCTTTTTGTAATAAATGAAGAATTTAAGGAAGGATTTAGTTAAAAGACTATAATGTTTTTGACTAAAGACCTAAAGAATACATGGAGAAAGCTGTGTGCGATGAAAATTGCAAGCCCAGTTTGGGGGGAGGTTTTTTATCGAATAAGATTAAAGATCGACTCCATCCGAAGAGTTCCGGGTTCGAATCCCGGGCAACCCAAAATTTTCTGGATACATTTGGTTTCTTTTCAAAAGATAATTTTTATTTTTGGGTAAGGCGTCTATTTTTTTTTATGTCTTTAACAATTCTTTTTTTCTTGGTTGACTTTAGTATACTTTTTCAGTTATACTGTTTATTTAACAAGCCATGCTTGGGAGTCTCTGATTATTGAATCAACTCCGAATTTATCATGACTGCAATTTTGGAAAGACGCGAAAGCGCAAGTGTTTGGGGTCGTTTTTGTAACTGGATCACTAGTACTGAGAACCGCCTTTATATCGGATGGTTCGGTGTTTTGATGATTCCGACTCTATTGACTGCAACTTCTGTTTTTATCATTGCTTTTATTGCGGCTCCACCAGTAGATATTGATGGTATTCGTGAACCTGTTGCTGGTTCTCTTCTTTACGGAAACAATATAATCTCTGGTGCTATTATTCCTACTTCTGCAGCTATCGGCTTACACTTTTATCCGATCTGGGAAGCATCATCCGTAGATGAATGGTTGTACAATGGTGGTCCTTATGAGTTAATTGTTCTTCATTTTCTACTTGGTGTAGCTTGTTACATGGGTCGTGAGTGGGAGCTTAGCTTCCGTTTAGGTATGCGCCCTTGGATTGCTGTTGCATACTCAGCTCCAGTTGCAGCTGCTACCGCGGTTTTCTTAATCTATCCTATAGGTCAGGGTAGTTTTTCAGATGGTATGCCTTTAGGTATTTCTGGTACTTTCAATTTTATGATTGTGTTCCAAGCTGAACACAATATTCTTATGCACCCATTTCATATGTTAGGTGTAGCTGGTGTTTTTGGTGGTTCTTTATTTAGTGCTATGCACGGTTCTTTAGTTACTTCTAGTTTGATTAGAGAGACGACAGAAAGTGAGTCTGCTAATGCAGGTTATAAGTTTGGTCAAGAAGAAGAAACTTACAATATTGTAGCAGCTCATGGTTATTTTGGCCGATTAATT